TAAAATCCCATTTCATATTCAAATATGAAATCAAAATATTAAAAGTATTTTATTTAAGGGTAATAGAGGTTAACTATAAAACATTAACAGGTAAAATATTATAACTATATAATATACAAGGAAGTAAAACAATTAAAGCAAATAATAAAGGTAATAAAACCGTTCAACAAAAAGCCATTAATTGATCGAAACGTATTCTAGGAAAAGAAGCTCTTACTCATATAAAAAGAAATATTAAAATAGAACTTTTTAATCCTATAGTTAATCCATATATTAATCCTTCTATAATAGAATTATTAACAAAAATTTCTTTATAGAAATAATAAAATATATTAAAAAAATTAAGATCAATAAATCCTATATTAAAAAGGATAGAATAAAAAAAATTAAAGACATCTAAACTATTTATTGACAAATAACCCCCTAAAAATAAAATACTTGTAAGTATACACATTAAAACAATACTTCCGTATTCAGCTAAGAAAAAGAATACAAAAACTACTGCAGCATGTTCTGTCATAAATCCACTAACAAGTTCTGATTCCAAAAAAAAATATAAGTTTACCATTTAATCCTTTATTGCTTTAAAGTAATATAACTTATTATAAATAATCCCTGAATTTAAATACTTACCTACTGTAACTCTGGATATATCTAAATATTTAGCAAGTTCTACATTGTTTCTGAATTGTGCTATTAAATTATTATCTAAATCATAAATACCTACTCCTAATGGATACTTACTTAATTTATTACTTATCTTATCTTTAGTTACTTCACTATGTTTTCTTCCAAACATAGGATTTAACTCTCCTGGTTTACTAATTAGAGCTAAAGCTTCTTTAGTGTGGTTTTTACCATACATGGGATGCTTCTCTTTATTTTCATAACGCTTAATCATCTTTGATTTAGCTTCATCCGTATGTTTATAACCTGTAATACTTATAGCTGAAGTTGTAAAATTATAAAGAGTATCTATATGGAATCTTTCCAGGTAACTAGTTTCTAAGTCTGTTAAAGATTTATGACTCATAACTTTACTTTCATATGTAAAATATTCATAAATACAAAAATTAAAGTTTTCTAGGCCATACTTCTCAAAGGCTTTTTGTAAGGCGGTATTCGATTTTTTATTTCTAATATGTTCATTAAGTCTTATGTACAAATCTTTTGCACTACCGATATATCTTTTATTATTTAGAGTATTAACAAAAGAATATATACCACCCTTACCTTTTAATAATTCGCAATAAGATTTAATAGAGTTAGCATCATTTAGATTACCTAAGCTAATAATAGGAATAGGTCTTTTATCAGATTTAGAATTTATATTTCTTACACTAGAATAATATCTTTTATTGCTATTGATATTAAGCACAGATTTTTTAATATAGATTAAATTATTGTTAATTAGTTTATACGCAATAAAGTTAGATTTCAAACTTATGTTTAGTATCTTTCGTGCTTGCGCACCAATTTGGACTATATCTTACCCTATGTTTATATGGCGATCACGTATAGTCTCTGAGGATCCTACTTATAACAAGGCTGCCTTGTTGTTTTGGTTTCCTGCTGATTGTCCTAATATACCAGATAACAATAGGGTTTTCCAGCAAATAGTGATCTTTAATGAGACCAAATCATAGCCTCAGCTAAATCAAAGGGAGCCCGATTTGTTTCAGCAACAGAACCTATAAAAAATATAATAAATACAGGCAATAATGGAAATATATTCCAAATAGCTCTTTGAGATTCTATATTAACACTAAGATTTAAACTTCCAGTTAGCATAATTACTAAAAGTATAGCAGAACTTAAAACTAATTCATAACTAATCAATTGAGCTGTACTTCTTAAGGATCCTAAAAAAGCATATTTACTATTAGCACTTCATCCAGCCAATAGTATACCGTACGTGGCTAATGAAGATACAGCTAAGATATAATAAATACCTAAGCTAAAATCATTAATAGCTAGACCAGGTCCATACTTATATAAAAGTAATAATAAAAAATTTAAAAACTTCTTCCCCTATTCATACCCTTTTGAATTTCTTTTATTTTTAGAATATTTTCTTCTTGTTTATGCTCTCTTTTTTTTACTATTTCCTGGCGAAGCATACTAAGCATCAATCTTTAAAATCTAAAGATTTTATACCTAATATTGGATTATTAATAAAAAAAGGTATTATAATTTCAGTAATATAAGAAAACTTAGTAACTTTAAAATCGAGCTTGCGCCCATGTTTTATTTTTTTCTTAAATAACAATACCCACAATTTAAATAATCTTTAATTGCAATTAATAATAACTCATCTTTTTCATGCTGAGTAATTTTAAATAGAAGAGACTTAAAAATACCATTATCTAAAGAAACAGAGAAATTACCTTCACCTGACGTAAATCCAGATATTCACTGTGCATCCGGAATTACGCAAGGTTCTCTTAAAGGACGGGCAACTGGAATAGTTTCAGGAAACATTAATTGTAATTCTTTTGAGAGCTAGCGCCCCGAAATTTAAAGTTGCTTTTACATTAATAATTCTTTGTAAACCTTTAGTAGTCAAATGTTCTTTTAATAGGATAATAGAAACAATTTGTTTAAATAATAGATAATCCCCTTTTTTTCTCCCTCGCGCCATCGCTTCGCTCGATGGCGCGGGGCCGGAGAGAAATTAAAGGATACTTATCAAAAAATTTAATTAATTCTATTAGCTCTTGCAATTTTCTGACTCTAAAAGTACATGTAGATTGGCGATTAACTACAGTACCGATATAGGCTTCGCACTAAACTACGTTGAATTCCTAATATAACAAAAAAATCTTTAACGTGGAGTTTAATTTGGAGGCGCAAGCTCCGGGTTGAATTTCTCAACCTGCTTTATATTTAGGTTTTTTTATCATATTACACATAAAACAACCCTCAGCGTCGGTAAATCCTGTTATAAATCAAGGATTTACTTGTGCGAGGCGTTCGTCGCTTTTATTTTTCGACGTCGTCGTAGAATAATTACGACGAAAATTAACTTTTAAAGAATTAGAGTGGCGTACAGCCTTTTCAATTAATGGTGAACCGCTATTATTTTTACGATACAATTTACGATAACTTATTTCTAAGCTTATAGAGCACACCTTAAATATTTACAATAATATTATAAATACCTATAGCCGTCTGCTCGTTGCTCTTTTACAGTATTATAGGCGCGAGCTCTCTTAATACTGACTTAGATACGCGATTGTCCATTTCTCAGAGCGAGCTTGCGCCCCCTCTGATCATCTTATAACTTATTACTATACCCGAATAATTACTTCAGCCACTTAAGTACTTTCGTACCTAGTTTAGTACTATAAGCTTTAGGAGTTCCCCGTAGTTTGACTATATAACCCTATGGACATAAGGTATTACTGCATAACCTAAAAGAGAAAAAATTAATGTAATAACAGGACCTAAAAAGAATAAGATTATGTTAGCTTGTGTTGGTGCTACATATTCTTTTAATAATAGTTTTAAAGCATCGGCAAAGGCTTGAAGTAGTCCATAATACGAATCTCCCCTTTTAATCATGTATAAAAAAAATCATACTGTAGATTTAGGCAGGGGCCTTCTCCCTGAATAATAAAAATATTATCCATTTAACAGAATATTATATAAATATTCCTGTATCCTTTCGGATAGGGTCTGACTATATCTTAAGTATTATGTGAACAATAATACCAACCACCGTCTAGTCGATGAACTGCACACCATTACTTATACAATAAATATATGGGGCTTGGCTGCGGATTACCTATTTCCTTTCGTGCATCTATTTATGTGTTACTATACCTCTTTCGAGCCACAACTTAATTACTTAATTTGCTTAGTCTAAATAGCTTTAAGGCTTCCCCGTCAATTTGATGGTTTAAAGGCCAAATAAAGTTTCCTACGCTTTATTTTTACTATTATTTACATATACTATAAAAATAATACCCTTTATATGATTCATTTGAATCTAAATATTTGTTTATTGTTTTAACACTTATTTTTAAATCTTTAGATAAAGATAATTTAGAAATATAGCTAGGTTTATTGTCATTGATTAAAGTTAATTTATCATCTACATATTTATATACTCAAATACTAGTTGTCATATTAGAAACTTTATTAAATTTATTAGATAAAAGATTTAAATCTTCTGTATCTAACTCATTTTTAAATAAATATATAAATATTCCTCCTTTATTTATAGCTTCTTTAGTATCTAAATGATTAATTAAAGATCTATAATCTACATTAAAATAATCTGCTGCTTTTTTTATACTATTAAAATTACCTATTAATTCTAAAGTATTAGCATCATATATTCAAACATTAAGGTTATTATGTTTTCTAGAAAAATGAACTTCTTTTAATCTTTCTATATTTAAATTATCCAATTCATTACTAAATAAATAATTGTTTTTAATACCACCAGGTATTCACTTATCTAAGTGATTATTTACTGAATTATGTGACACATTTAAAATTTTAATTGTCTCACCTATAGAATTATAAATGTTTTTAACAATATTACTTTTTGTATCTATAGAATAAACTCAGACTTTTTTACTTATAGTACGATCTAAATCTAATCCTTGAATGGTATCACTTACTAATTTGTCTATTAATTCAAAATCTACTATTAAATCAGTTAAAAAAATATTGCTTTTATAAGGAACATAAGTATTTAAATAAATATTTATAGTTTCTCTGCTTATATTTAAATATTGAGATAATTTATTAATACTCTCGAATTTGATATAGTTATCCTTAAGTGATCCTTCACTATAAGTATATAAATAGACAGGTATACCTGAATATTTATTATCTTTGTTTCATTCTAATTGTTTAAGTTTTAATATTTCATGTAAAGAGTCGTAATTTTGTATAGTATACATCTCACTTTTATATATTGTATTTAATAAAGGTAAGTATTTTTGTAAATAATAATTCTCTCTTTCTTTTTGAATATCTAAACTACAAATCTGAATAATTGAAAAATGAAATTTATCTCAACCTACAGCATTAGCAAAAATATGAAATTTATCTTGTAAATTTATATTAAGATGAGCTTTAAATCTATTTCTAAAATTTTTAGCTCTTCCTATATAAAAAATCTCAGGATTTTCTTTGTAAGTAAATATATATATACCCCCTTTACTTTTAATACTTCTGAAAAAAGTCTTAAGATCCGAAGGAGACAATAAATCCTCACAAGTTTTAATTACGGCTGCGCCGTCTTTAAAAGGCTTAATAGGAGCTTTTCTGTTTAAATATAAACCATTTATTAATTTATCAGTTGTAGAAGTATGATAATATTTTTTAAAAGAACTAGAGACGCTGTGTGTGCGACCTACGAAATTAGGACCTAATCTTCTTTGCATACTTGCCATAGTTTTTCTTTCCGCAATTGTAACATAAGCTATACCTAAAAGGGCAGGAACTAATACCAATACAACCTCAATTAATGAAATAATGATAGAATAATACATAATAAAGATATAAAAATTAAAAACATAATCAAAAAAAAAGTGCTAATAAAAAAGTAACCTCATGAAATGTTACCATTAACGATAACTCTCTATGCTAGTTATGAGTATGAGGTTTCATATGTTTATATAATAAGAGGAGGAGGAGGGGGAGCTTGCGCTATATATAGCGCTATATATAGCGCTGTATATGGCGCCGCGCTACGTATAGCGCCAAAAAAGACCAATATCCTCAATTTGTACCTCTGTTGCTGCGGCTACGCCGCCAGCCTGCCTATGCGAGCTCCTTAGCTTTAGCTTGCGCTTAGCTGCAGGAGCAGTAGCCTTTTTATTTATCCTAAAAGTTTAGATATAAAAGTACGAGATAAGAATAAACGAACAAATCTAGGTAAAATGTACTTAGATAAAATATACACAGTTATAGCAAGTATAATAAAAGTAAATGTTATTTCATTAACAAAATAAAATGGGACTAATTGAGGCATATAAATTATGAAAAAATAGAAATAATACTGATATAAAAGTATCAAGTTCTAAGTTTAAATAATAAGAGCTTTAGCTTGCGCAGCCTTATATATTAATTTAAACTTATGCCAGAGCATAGGAAGATGTAAATATTGAGCTTGTGCCTGCTTGAGGTGCAAGCAGGCACAAGCATGATATGGTGTGTGCGAGGAGGAGGAGGAGGGGGGAGGAGATTGCGCTATATATAGCACAATATATAGCAGACGAAGTATGTATGGACGGCTTTCGATATCTTTTAGATACCTCCAGCCAGCTTTTTGTGACGAGTTAGTTCGCAGTGTACGGCGTGATTATACGTCCTGACCTGTACCTTACTCTTTTCATTTTTTATATTATGCTCTAAATTATCCCATAGGGTATCCCAAACCAACCTATATAACCATGTGGCGCGGCACAAGCTCGCTCCGTATTAACATACCACTTTCTTCCCAGCACATCGCAACTATACATAACCTAACCAGATAACTTCATAAGTATCCGAAGATATCTTTTTATCATAGTGGTTAGTGATATAGTGGGAGATATTGGGTCGAGCTTGCGCCTGAAGTGATTCGTATAATTACTTTCGAGCTCTACTTCATATCCCGGAGGGTTTAGAAGCCTGCCTAGGTCAAAGGTATCCTTTATAACAATATTTTTTGTACTATGGAGTATGTGTGTCATACACTTTTTAAAGACTCTATTAGGCGCGAGCTCTTAAAAATTGAGGATTACCCCTCGGCTTCGCAGGAAAATTGGAAAATTACCGGAATTTATTTATTTATTTTTTCTAACTTAGAGTTTATTGTTTGATCGGTTACCCTCTCAAATTCACAGCTCGACACCAGGCTTAGGATTCCGGTTTTCTCCGAGGTACTCTTTTTACTTATTTTCATCCATCAATTAGTACACGAGGAGGATAAATAAAATTTTATCTAATTTATTGTATAACATAACAATTTCAAGCTAAGCTTGAAGAGTTTTTTACTCTTCTATCAAGCTTAGCGCGAACATCAAACTGCTTTTTAACCACATTTCCAGGACTTCACTAATTAAAATTAGTTTTTTCTAATTTGAGATAGTAGCTGTATAGCTTAAAATCTTTAATGAATTCCCTCCTATGAATTTGCACTCATAAGGGGCTTAATGTCAGAACTGTATGGACGGCTTTCGATATCTTTTAGATACCTCGTAAAAAAAAAAAAAATAAAAACGAAAACAGTTGCTTTTGTTATTTATTACAGCAACAAAGTACTCTAAACACCAAACAATAAACTTGTTACATTATAATGTAAGCCATCTAAAATAAAGGATGGGTATATTCCAAACATAATAGTAAATATTATTAAAGTAAATAATAAAAAGAATTCTCTTTTAGTTACATCACCAATATTTTCTTCAAAGAATTTACTAAATGAACCACCGAAAGCTATACGGTTATACATATATATAGTGTAAGCGGCCGAGAATATCATAGAAGAACTAGAAAATAGACCTAATAAAGGTAATCTTTCAAAAGTTCCATATAAAGACATAAATTCCCCTACAAAATTTAAAGTTAAAGGTGCACCACAATTACCTAAACATAAAATGAAAAAAAGTATGGAGAACAAAGGCATTACTTGAGCAGTTCCTCTATAGTAAGATATTATTCTGGTACCAGATCTATCATACAATACACCTCCTGCACATATAAATAGCCCACTTGACACAAATCCATGTCCTAAACCTAAAAGTATACCACCTTCAATCCCTTGAATAATATTACTGAATACACCTATTAAATAAACTGCAGCATGAGATACTGAGCTATAAGCAATTAGTTCTTTTATATCTATAGTTCGTAATGTACTAAAACTGGCATAAATTATTGTAATAATACCTATACTAAAAATTATAGAAGTATAATTTAAAGATATTTTAGGTAATAAAGGTAGGATTAGTCTAAATATACCATATAAACTTAATTTTAATACAATACCTGCAAGTACTATACTTCCACCTAAGGGCGATTCTACATGAGCTTTTAATAATCAACTATTTAAGAAAACTGTAGGAGTTTTTACAGCAAAAGCTATAAATACTCCTAAAAATAAAAATATTTGAGTTGTATATTCAAAATTACTTTTTGATAAAACATCCAAATATGTTGTACCAATTAAAGAAGACATAGTTAAAATAGATAATAATAAAAATAATGATCCTAACAATGTATATAAAAAAATATAAAAACTAGCTCTTACTTTATTACTTGATCCAAATAAACCTATTAATATAAATAAAGGCGGTAATATACTTTCAAAAAATATATAAAATAATAATACATCTAATACTAAAAATACGGCCAATAAAAGAGTTTCCAGCAATAATATTATTATTAAATATGCCTTAATATTATGTGTTATTGAATTTCAATTTGATATTAATGCTATAGGCATTATTATAGTTGTTAATAATACAAAATATATTGAAAGACCATCCACCCCTAAATATATATTATAAACACTTAATTCCAAATCATCTTGTACAAATTGAAATTGATTAGTACTAAAATCAAACAAGATATAAATTATTAATGATACAATTAAATTCATAATTGTAGTTATAAAAGCAATTTTTTTATAAAAATTTAATTCATTATTTATTACGAGGACTTTTAATAATTCTCCTCCACTATTCTTACCAGCTCCGGCTTCACTAAAACTCCCACTATTACTGTTATTACTAGTAATATTAAAATTATAACTATCAAAACTTAAAATAAAAAAAATACCTATCATAGGTATAATTAATAGAGCATATAACAATCCTGACATTTGAATAAAAATCAAATTAAAATATACTACCCTACTAAAAAAAAAAAATTACCTTCAAGGTTAGCCCCTTGAACTTTATAAAAATAAAAAATCCTAATTAATTTTTTAATTAAGTAAGATATTATTGTAAGAATAAATTAATCTTTATCTATAAAGGGGCTTTAACTTTAAGGATTAACCTGTTTAAAAGTAGTAAACTAATTTTAAGGCTTCTCCCCTTTTCTTATAAAATATGTTTAAAAGGATTAAATAAACAATACGTATGGCTACCATACGCATTATATATTTAGTTTTAGTGTTTTGCGTTTTGTGTTTCGCGCTTCGCATTAATTATGAGCCTGCGCCTACGAAGTATGCATATATACTTCGTCGTCGCGCCCCAACAAAATATAAAATCTTAATATAAAGACGAGCTTTATATATAGCGCCGTATCCCGCTCTCGCGAGCCGCTATTCTTAAAAAAAAAAGTATTCGTAATTCGTACGACCTTGTTGTATGACTTCTTGCGGCGACTTTGTCACCGCCAATACGACGACTTCGTCGTCGTAATATAAATACAAAACAGACATTTTAGTTTAACAACCTATCCCTCCTATTGTTCTTTTAATCAAATAAGGAATTTTTCTAAAGATACCGATTCTATTACTATAGGCATAGAGCTGTGTAATATTCCACATATTTCTGAACATTGACCGTAGAATACTCCTTCTCTATTAATAAAAACAGATACTTGATTTAATCTTCCAGGGTATGCATCACATTTTATACCTAAAGCAGGAGCAGCAAAAGAATGTATAACATCACCTGCTGTTATAATAAATCTAACATGTGTTAATTCAGGAAGAACAACTCTATTATCCACTTCTAACATTCTTAATCCTCCTTCATCTAAATCAGATTCTGGTACTATATATGAATCAAATTCTATGAATTGATCATTAGAATCTAAAAAATCAGGATATTGGTAACTTCAATATCATTGGTGACCCTCTGCTAAAACTGACATTGAAGGATCACTAACTTCCAATTATGTTATGTTTCACTTATTAATATGTTTGCTGTTATTTGTATTAATTTATTAAAGATACCTACACCCCCAAACCACAAAATTATACCCACGCAGCGCGACGAAGTACTAAATTCCTTATTTCTCGCTTTTTTTCACATAAACTTGTTTATTATTTAAAGAAAAAGATATGTTATGTTTAATTCTCTTGGATACAGTGCTGGGGTCAACTTTAAGGTATGCACTACAGTCTGCTAAAGACTCAAATGAAAGAATAATATTACCTACATCATCCAATATTTCCACACTACTATTTTTACGAGAAGATTTATAATATTTATTTAATGAAATTATAAACTTTTGACCATTCTTTATCTCAAAATTAGAAGGTCCATTAAGTATATCTTTAATATCAGCTAATAAAAGTGATCGATCTACATTAGATTTCAATACTTTAGTATTCGTAGAAAGTCTATTGTTATTCATTTGATTTAAAATACGATCTATTAAATTAACACCTTGCTCCGTAAAATGATGACCTTTCTCTTTTAACATTAATATAATTTTTCAATCTTGAAAATCTAATTGTTTTTTACTATGTCAAGTTAGATTTTCTAAAAAGGGTATTAAAATATTTGTAATATAAGGTATACGTGTAGTCTCAATTCTAACAGTAGACTGGTGATTAATATTACTATACTTAATTATAGATATACCTAAAGCATTGGCATAGTTACCTCCAGCATTTGGGAGATTCTCAAGATAACTTTTAATTTTTTTCATTAATTCCAGATTAGAATATGCTTGTGTTAAACTAAAATCTAATCTATAACTATTACCTTTATTAATACTAAAACAACCTTCTCCTTCAATAAAACCTAAAAGTCAGTAAGGTGTTATATTAATTTCTTTAAGGGAAGTATAATCAGATCTTAATTTATTCATACCATTTTTTATTTCCAAAATTTCTTTTAAAAGATTAGAATCCGCAGCGTAGCGTGAATTAGTATACAGCTCAAAAGCTTTAGCAAAGTCTTTATAATTAAGTCACTTAGAACCTTGAAGGGGATGTTGAGAAAAAATAACAATTAATTTTTTTACATCTTTAAGTCTTGTCACGGTAAAAGATGAATAATTATTATAAGACCTAACTTCACCAAATCCTAAATTTTTTTGAATAAAATATAGTACATGCATATCATCTTTGTGTAAATTAATTTGAAATCTAAAAGCACAACTGCTACTGATAGCTATGTAAAAATATCCTTCAGCATCGGTAAAGCCCGCAAATCATGCATAAAATTTTTGAATTTCATCTTCCGACATAGTTACATACGGATGTAGTGAAGATAAACCCATAACTGCTAGTTCTTTATCTGTAAACAATGTACTATACATTCTATAAGTAGATTTAAAAAAAATCTTTTTTTTAGAGTATAATTTATTAAGGTGCGAGCTCGAAATATTTAAATTATAATTTTTCGGCGTAGCTTGTCTGGCTTGATAAAAATTATCTAGGGCAAGCATAAATATAAATTTTTTTAGTTGTAATATCAACAACTCAAATAAGCAAGCTAATATAATCAATATATGTTTATCCTTCAGCTTATCTTCAAAATAAGCTGACCTAGTAAAACTCTCATTAACTTTCAAAACAGTTAAAGATAATCTTTATCTTTTACTCCATATTTTTCAATATGGTTCAGACTATGTCATCATCAATTAAAAAAGGTTTTTACTTTATATTTAAAAATTGATGGAGGAAACTATAGCTAATTTATATAATGTATTAATTCCCTTATATAAATCTAAAGCATATGAAGACTATTCTGTAGATAGATTTCATCTTCTAGTCGTTGAACATTCTTGTTTATTTTAATCAGTATAAACTGAAAATCTACTTAACAAGCTTCGCTTCAAGTAACCTTGCATTTGGCAAGCTCTTCTTGAAATTCATCCTCTTTAATCGTACAAGGATTAGATTGTACGATGGACTTAAGTAAGACTTTTATCCATTAAATATAATAATTTAAAAGAAGGAAAAGCAATTAATATTAATATTACTGCTGGAGTAATAGTTCATATTAATTCGATTAATGTCTACAACATAAGTACTTTCATACTTAACTGGACTATATCTTATCTTATAAGTCGACGTCGTCGACGTTTGATTTCCACGTGTAGTCTCTGAGGATCCAAAGTATTTAGTACCGAGGGCGGCGCAGCGCTCCCCCCCCCACCCTCAGTGTCCTGCCACCACAGGTGGCGGCAGAATACCAAGGTCTTGGTTTCCTGCTGATAATCCATTGTACATCCTTTAGGGTTATCACTGATAAAGTATATATCTATTATCTTTATAGTACCTGAAGGCTTTAGGAGTTTCCAGCATATAGTGGAATTTTATTCATAGTTTTTTTAAATTTATTTGGTATTTATTCCTGCGTGTACTTCGTTAGCTAGTAAATTTATATCTATCTTTAAATATTTTACCAGAATTTATATAGAGTCTTATAGTATTACTACTAATTCCTAAAAATTTGGCAGCTCTTCTTATTGAAACAAAACTACCTATTAATTGAAACCCTTTTGAATCAGATTTTTCATATATGTTAACAAGATAACCTCTGCTAGCACTCATCTTTAATAGAGTTTCTTCAGAATGTTTTCTACCTAAAGCTTTTTGTCTCATTAACTCTTTAGTTTTTTCAGAATGGGTTTTACCAAATAATGAATTATTTGCCCCTAACTTATTTAGAGCCATGAGTGCTTTAGTTTCTTCAGAATGAGTGCGACCATATAAAGCAGATTTTTCTCCTACATATATTCCTTTTAAAGATTTACTAATTTTAGCTTTAGTTTCTTCTGTTAGTTTATATCCTAAAGAACTACCTGCTATTTTTAAAATATTGTATTTAGGATTTAACTTATCAAGATAGTATTGTTCTCTTTCTGTTAAATCAGCTATATCACAATATTCTAATACTTCAAGCTGGAAGTTGGAATACCCGTATTTAATCAAAGCTCTACTTATTATAAGAGTTTCTCTATTTAGGCTTCGCACAAAATAACTCATATTAAAGTATCTTATAAATCTTTTAGATAAATCAACTGATTGTCCAATATATATATCATTAGTTAATTTATTGGTCCATTTATAGATACCAGATTTATTTTTGTTATCTTTTATAATTAATTTTCTCATTGAATAAGGATCTTGATACAATTTTATACTATTATGGTCCTTTTGGGACAGGCCTAGCGACTTGGTCTTAGGACCTGAAGAAGATGTTGTACTATAAGAACGTATATATTTATTGTTATTATTTACCAAGCGCAAGTTACCTTTAAACTTAAAACACTTTTGAATAGGCACATCTCTACCGTGATTTAAATATTTATGTGAGATTGGTGATTTTGTACTAATATAGTTTATAACTATAGATAATAAAATTCATCCTACAGCAAATAATATAACTACTAAATAATACATTATATTATCGTGTAATTCATTTAACCCTTCCATCTGAGGAGTAGCACTATCTTGAAAATATATACCTCAAGGACTGGGAGCATCAAAATTCATAACTAATTTATTAATTAAAAAAAACATAAAAAAATAATAAAATACAATTTATTCTATATTGAAATATTATTATATAATATTATATTATATCATTATACATGTTATATAGAATATAAAAAAAAATAACAGCAAGCATACAGACATGCGCCGTCGTACACGCGTAGCCTGGTCGCGCCTACTTCTGCTGCTGATGCGGCGTAGCCACCAGCCAGCCAGCCCGGGCGCAAGCAGCAAATCTACATAAGATTTGGATTCTAAACAGACATCTTAGTATAAATATAACAGCCTGCACTTTAGTGGTAATAGACGTACTGACTTTATATTAAGAGTTCGTGTATAAATTAAATCCTTATCCTCTACATTTTTTTTATAATAATAATCACTTTGTTATATAATCATAAAATGATTATATAGCAATAAGATTTACCCTTTATATTATATATTATATACAGCTTGCCGGGCTTATTGGACTTGCCTGGCTAAGCCAGGCAAGTCCTGGTGTACGAAGTATGCTTGCTTGATTCACTTACTAAAAAATCATTACTTAAATAGCTATGGTTCGTAGTACGACGGCGCCGTACGTATGTACATACGCATTAAATTTAATTATCCTTACCTTTACCTTTACTATTTTCTTCTTCTAAAAATTTAACCTGCTCAATATTTTCTAAAGCTGATTTACATATCTTTTCTTTTTCAATCAGTTTACTAATTTGTTCTTTATATGCAGGTACTTTTTATGATTTCCATAAGATTTTATTGAAAACTCTATTACATTTAGAGCTTGTGTCACTTACTCTAAAAATAGAGTTTAGGCCTAAAAAAATACATAAAAATAAAAAATAAAAATAAGAACATTATATCGTTGTTAGTATAGTGAGTCCAGCTATAAGAAATGGCAAAAAATTAAAAGATAAATAATTATAAAGTAAATATAAAATAAAAGCTACTAAGATATATAATGCATAAGTCGTTACATGACTTGTACTTAGAGATGATATATTTTTACTAAAATTAACTAACCCTTTTTCTAAGCCAAAAGGCCCAAATAGTTCTATACTACCTTTATCTAATATCTTAGTCATTTGTCCCCCTAAATCTAAAATTAAATTTGTAATATATTTATTATAAAATAATTCAATTAAAAATCTTTGATTAAAGAAACCAAAAATATTATAACCTAATCTACTTAATTTAAATTTTATTACTAATTCTGGTAAATACTCAGATAACACTAAACTTACAATACTAAATGAAACTGTAAATACAAAAGGAAGTAATTTTCAAAATACAGGAACTCCAAATTCAGTATCGATAGTGATTTCATGAGTTGGGTGAATAAATAAACTATTATCAGCAAAGAAGCTAGAACCAAGGCCAATGAAAATATCTTTAGTAAAAAATCCGAAAAATATAGAAAATATAGCTAAAATTATTAAGGGTAAAGTAAGGAATAAATCACCTTCATGAGCACCTTTATAAGTATGTAAAGGTGCGCTAGGTGTAGAAATAAAAGTTAAGTATAAAACTTTAACAGAATATAGCGTTGTAAATATTGCACCTATAGTAGCTATTATATATACAGCTACACCTGAAAAACTAAATTGTCCATAAGCAGATTCTAAAATAAAATCTTTACTATAAAAACCTGTCATGAAAGGGAAAGCAACTAAACTTAAACTCGCTATTAACATAACAGAGTATGTTAAAGGTAGAAAATTTATTAATCCACCATACTTTCTAAAATCTTGGTTATCAGCTACAGCGTGTATAACACTACCTGCTCCTAAAAACAATAGCGCTTTATAAAATGCATGATTTATTAAGTGGAATAAAGCTACATTGTAAGATGATAAACCTATAGCTATAACCATCATTCCCAATTGACTCATTGTGGAATAAGCTATAACTTTTTTTATATCTTGTTGGAACAGACCTATAAGAGAACTAAATACAGTAGTTATCGCACCTAATCATAAACATAATAATAAAACTGTACTATTATATTCAATTAATGGTGAACTACGCATTAGTAAATATACACCTGCAGTTACCATAGTAGCTGCATGTATTAATGCTGATACAGGAGTAGGACCTTCCATCGCCATAGGTAATCATACATGTAAACCTACTTGAGAATGAACTAGATACGTATACCTCTTATCAGTATATATACCTTTTCCCGAACCGTACGTGATAGTTTCCCATCATACGGCTCTCCAATTTTAATTTACTAAGCGTTTGCATTATATATATAGTGGTATTACTGTCTGGTAATATTAGTGCTGACATACATACATACTGACAAAGTATGTCGAGGAGGAGCTTGCGCTATATATAGCGCTATATATAAAGCATACTTCGTATACGTAGCCTCCTCGAAAGCACTATTTTAACCATTAATCCATTAATTTTATTAAATTTTAGTGCGGCGGCTTTGTGGCTTCGCGGCTTTGCTCCTTAGCGGCTTCGCGGCTCCGCCTCTAGAGGTTTTTGTTCCAGCATATAGGATTTGAATTATACCTTTAGTTGATATCTTAAAGTCTCAAATATTTATTCCATAAGCCATCGCATCCACAAAACCGATTTTATTATCTCCTTTTAAATCTTTTCCAAATTTAAAATAAGTTTTACATATAGTTCCTAATTTAAATTTGGATGCCAATAATTTCACACAAGAAGTTTTTAATATAAAGTGAAGTCATGAAGAAATTTTGGAAATATTTTCAGCAAAACTATAATAATTAATATACCTATATACAGAATTATATAATGTTATTATTGTGTCCTTATTATAATGTTGTCATAGTAATTTAGGAGATGGTTTCCCATTAGTTATAAAACCGGCTTCATTTAGTTTTTGTAGTATTATTTGTTTAGGTGCTTCAAGTCTAATTTCTCTACCATTTCTTAGCATGAACCCTGATGAACTGGAAGTCAAAGATTGATGTTTTCTGTGTCAGCTACTGAATATTACCGTATCCAAGAATAAGACCTTTTTAGCATTAGTTATACTAGATAGGGTTTTAGGCACAAGCTCAAAACTCGAGCTTGCGCGAGAGCTTGCGCCCCCAATATTTAATTTATCTTTAAAAAATATTTCTATTTTTTCTAACAGAATGTTACAATCCTCTTTGGATCCTCTAACACCTATAACCCAAACATTAGCATATCTTACATATACTAATTTCTTGAAACTAGGATCTAGTGTTTTATAATAAGGAGTCTTCAAGTGTAACTTATGGATACGGATCCTAGTTTGTACATCAAGAGTTTTATTCTTCATATTACAAAGTTTGTTATAATAAGGATTTACTTTAGGTTTAATTCCTTTATCGTACTCTAATTTTAACTTACTAATAAATCTATCTAATTCATTTAGATAAATGTTACTTAAAATAGGGCTAAGTATATCACCTTGAGTAGTACCTGTATTTGAATCTTTGAATATTTTAAATTCAAAATATCCAGCTTTTAAAGCTTTTCATATTAAATCTGTAAACCTACGGTCTTTAATTTTATTTTCAATTATATTCATTAAGACTCTTTCTATTTGAGAACTTACGAGCGCGGCTGCTGCTGCGGCTTTGCCGCCACCGTCGCCGCCACGTCTCGAAGTAACAAAAGAGGAGCTTGCATGCATAACTTCGTCAGCACAAGTAACTAAGTATTTAGAAATATCTCCTTCAAAATATCAGGTTGATACTCCAAAATTTATAGCTTGCGCCTTAATTTCTTTCAAAGCCGAATGACACCCCCTTCCTGGCCTAAACCCATGGTTGTGTTCAGAGAAAGTTGGTTCGAATATAACTTCTAAAATCATTCTCATTACCTCTTGTACCAGTTTATTTCTAAAAGTAGTAAGAGGTCTACTTACTAGGGTTTTTACCTTTTTTCCTTCAAATCTAAACCTACTATCTTTCAACTCAGCAATAATTCCTTCAATTACTTCAGATAACATCTCTGCGGATCCTACTAAAGGGTAGTGGTTATGGTCAAGGGGTTTAATATTAATACCCGCCTGATTTATATTCCCTCCAGAGCTTGCGCCGAGTTTGCGCCCAGAACTAGCGCCTAGCTTTTTATATGCCAATTCATACAGTGCTGAATCATACATTAATCGGTATAATTTGTCCATTTGGATTTGACCATTAAAATTCTTTTTACAATGCTTAGCTAGCTTTAGAAGCTTATCATTAGTGTTAGATTTTATCTGTACTGGGCTCCCAGCACTAGTGGATAGCAATCTAAAATTAAAATCTAGAGTTCTTCCCCTTATCCCCTTTTTTAAAGGACAATATATATTGTTATAATATACAAAGGGTAATACTACTCCTCTGTTACCATAACTATTTCTAGTCTTAGGTAATCCTGATCTTCATATATTTTGAATTTTGTTTTCCTTAGATTGTTCACTCTCTACCTTGAAATTGTTTATGCAATTCGTTTGCGGACAGGCCATAACCCTATCCAAAAGTTCAAGAAAAAGGTTTGCCGCATTCAGCCTATCTCAGGCACGCTGAAGTCCATGGCTTGAGACAACTGGTAGATGAACTTCAAACAGTATAGTCTTAATCATAGAAAACTTGACTAGAAGAGCTAATCGATCCCCATGATTGGATCTAATCTCTTCATTATGCGAAAATGCTATGTTCAACTTTGGGATTTCCCCGCCACCTAATTTCGTAGTCAGAAACATATTTGACCAATGTTTAGAGATTATATCTCCATTTCAAAATAAAGCTCATCAGCGCACACTTTTAGCCATAGCACCAATTAATAAACATATACCTATAATAAGAACTACTTTACTGTTAATATAAGGGGCTAATGAAAATACTGTACTATAATCTAAATTACCTAAAGATCATAATATAGCAAACATACCAATTGTTAAAAAACAATCCCCTACTCTATTAGCTAAGAAGGCAGATATAGAACTTTGATTAGCTGCTATTCTAGTAAATCAAAAACTAACTAATAGATATGAACAAACTCCTACACCTTCTCATCCTACAAACATTAATAAATAATTATTAGCTGTTACAAGTATTATCATCATAAATGTAAATAAGCTTAAATAACTAAAAAACCTTTGATTATGCTTTTGTTAAATTTATCATACAATTTGTCTCAATTTATACTAGTTTACTTTTTGAATGGCGCCGGTTACATCGAGGGTCTTAAAGCAAATTCTTCATATAGACGAAGTGACGTAATCTTGAAATTAATTAATCTTACCTTCTTACTCTGTCTCAATACTTCTACCTCTATTCATACCCAATTTAATTTCTTGTATAAAGTTCATACCTTTAATAGTTAAGTGTGAACGATTAACTATTAATTCATGTATTTTACATCAGTCTTCAAAATCCTTAGATTTTACACCAACTAAAGGATTTTCTTTAAATATAGGAATTATTCTATTAGTGATTAAGGAGAAATCAACTATACTTAAATGAACACCAGATCTAGTATATTTATATACTTTTCCTCCTCCTAAATATTGAACTAATTTTTCCATTAATATGACATCCCTAACATGCTGGGTTACCCTAAATCTTAACTGAACTCTATAACCCGTTTTACTATTTGTTTTAGGTGTACGAACATCAAAGTTCCCTTCAGCACTAACAAAACCAGAAATCCAAGAAGGACTTATATTTGCAGCTACTTCGATACAATTAAAAATAGGTCTTTCCATGACTTGATATCCAGGAAACTCTAATTTTAACTTATCGGATAAACCTAAATTCATAGATGCTTTTAGATTTACTATTTTATTTAAACCTTCAACAGTAAAATGAGCTTTATTATTAATTAAATCTATTATTTGTTTAAAGAAAAAGAAATCCACGGATTTTTGAGTTAACAATGGATAATGTTCTAAATGAACAACAAGTTTATTTAAATCTTTAATAGAACTAATTATGTAGTTAACAAACTCACCATTCCGAGCTGAATAGATACCACCGGCACCACCTAAAAAAAGCTGTAACTGTAATAATACATCATAATCTTTTTTATGTAAACCAAGTTGAAATTTTGGTTCAATACGTCAACCTAATTTACGTGTTGAATTTCTAACTAAGATTATTGAAAAAGAACCTTCTCCGTCTATTAAACCAGACCAAACTCCAGGATTCACCGAAGTCAATTTAGAAGTACCATGAATAAAAACGACGGAGCTGAGACGGAATTGCTTAGATGGGATTTTAACACGTGAACTTCAACTCATTTGACGGTTGAAGCCGTGATTTATACCACGATTCTTTTCAAAACCTGTTAGAGTACATCTTAAATTAGTTAAGTTAGACTTAGCTGATCAACTGCCGTTTACTCGTTGCTCTTTTACAACATTAACTTTTAGTTTTGTTGACTTAGATCCGCGATTGTCCATTTTGTTTTCACATATCTTAAGGCTTGTTACCATACCTGAGCAATTACCTCAGCCACTGATAATTTTTCAAATACAGCTTGGTACCTTAAGCTTTAGGAGTTCCCCGGAATTTGACAGTTTACCCCCATAGAAGCGTATTCCCTCCACGCTACCTCGAGGATCACTACTCATGTACGAAATTGAATATATGTGAACTAAAGAACTTATTATCAATACAGGAATTAACATTGAACAATCCTAGTTAACCTGACCTTGATGTCAACTCTGTCATAAGAGCAATAGACATTAAGAGTAGTTTACCTACTTAAGAGTTTATTACCTTTGCGGTAAGGCTATCCACTATGTGTAGTGTTTTTTCGATAAATATTTACTCTCTACGATATCACATTCGTTCTAGGATCCGACTGTACATTTGGACAGACATTTCAGCCTAACCCCGGTGAACCAGTCTGTAGCGACATTTATAACTGCCGACGGTCTTAAAGTATATCCTCCTTAACCGTTTTCACCACTTTTGTATAAGTATAGAATTGTTTGATTATAATCTTGCTCAATTCCTATTAATGATATACTCTGTATATTAAGATCCTTTCTAGCGAAGCACGAAGCAAAAAAAATTTTTTAGTACTTCGTCTAATTTGTAGCTTGCGCATTTATAATATTCTTGATTAAAAGTGATTTATTAATAAACATTATATACCCCCTTGCGAGCTTGCGCCGCCACAATAGCTGAAAACCATCAAGAAGAGCTTGTGCACATACATACCATTGATATGTTGACCTCGGTAAAACCCACAGCTCAAATAGTTAAACTAGCTAATTGTGGCTATTGTAAGGGTTATTATATATATATATATAAAGTTTTTATTTAATTATAGTCCCAGACTTCGTAGGCATATACCGTAATGAAAGTAATTAAAAGACGGGGGGGGGGAGTCCCTATTTATTAACGAAGTATGGAAGCTCTGTATTCCTAAAGAGTACACGTACTCTTCTAATTTTTAAATTTTTAATTTCAATAAAAGCATCTTTAGGATTTAATATTTCAATATCTAAATATTTACTTAAAGTATCAGGATATAATCCTACAATTGAAGCAGCTTCAGTTAAAGAATTAGCTAATAGAATTTCTCCATAATTTTTTATTATTTCGTATATACAACTAACCTGTCTAGGTAATATTTTTTTTGTAATATTATCCCTGACTCTTCCATCTATAAGATATTCAATTGTAGATGTTACAGTTGTTAATATATTTAATTCCTCTTTATTTAAATATTCAATTATTCCTTTATAGGTTGATAATCTAAAATTATTCATAGTATTTGATAATTTTAAAATTAAAGATCTTATCTCTTCTTTCCTATGGGCTCCCATATACACAGCTTTACTGATAATTTTAAAATCGTTAAAATCTTTTCCTTTTTTAGTTAAAAATTCAGCGTCGGAAAAGAAAGGTATTAAATAATTATATAGAACATTTATGTTATTTATAATAAGAGATACACTACTTTTACCATTAACGCATCTAGCTTTTACTGTAGTTAGTAATATAATAGATGAATTTTTTATTTTATATAAAGAATATTTGTCAAAACCAAGAGAATTTTCTAAGAATTCTTTTATCTTAAGTAAAACAGGCAATTGTACCCCAGTATTTTCGATAGAAAAAGTAGGTGTTAAATTATCTCTTCTTATAAAGAAAGACCCATCCCCTTCTATAAACCCTAGTAGTCAATATTTAGTAATTATAATTTTAGAACTTTCAGGTCTATCAAAATTAATACGATTAGTATTCATTTTATTTTTTAGTTCTATAATTTTATTTTTTATTGACTCACTAGTAAAACTGGTTTCACTATCTAAATTATTATTTCAACCATTAAAATGGTAGCCAAAAAAAGCTTGTTTAAAATCTAAATAATCTAAGTATTTTGAGGTATTTAGATTATATTTATCAAATATCGATATTAATAATAGTATACCTTTTTTATCAGTAACACTAAATATACATTCATTTTTATAAAGACGAACCCCTCCAACACCTAATTTAGCACTAATATATCTTAAAACCTTCTCATCGTCTATATGCAAAGCGATTTTAAACATGAATCCAACCTTAGAAAGAGTCGATCCATCCTTAGTAAGCATAGGGTTTATACTAAAACTACCTTCAGCATCGGTAAATCCTACGAATCATTCTAAAAAATTTGGGCTACGCACCCGACCATCTTCTTTCAGGGCAGAAAATTTAGCTGTTTGCTGGGTTAAATAATTCATTATTTGAGGCTTGCGCCTTAAACTATATACTCTCCCTTTAATAAATACCAGAGAATGGTTAAGGAATAAAGATGAAAGTTTTGATTTTTTATTGGGCGCTAGCTCTAAATCATTTATACAAAGCGATTTCAAAGCTAAACTAACTAATATACAATTAAATAATTTTTTTAAATATATATTCTTATACAGTTGGATTAAAACCAACACAGCTTCTGTCTGCTGTATAAACAGCAGACCCACAAAATAAACTGTTAAACTATCAAATTGGAAACCTCAAATGATATTAAACCATTCACTATCTATTCATCTAAATAAATTTATAGTAACAGGAATATTATTAAAACCTACTTCAATAAAAGCTAATATTGATAATATTGTAGTAATTACTACATTTGAACATGTAATTAGTTGTGCACCTTTAACCCCAACTTTTCTACCTAAAAAGCCAGATACTATACATCCTAATAAAGGTAAGATTATTATACTTAAATACATTATTTATATTCTATTGCTATACTTCCTCTTCGTTTTACCCCAATATTCTCATATTGAGACTGACTATATCTTAAGCTAATTATTAATATCCGAGCTTTAGTTTGTGCAGCCCATATTAATAAAAAACCAACTCACATTTAGCCGATTAACTGCACACCGTTATTCCTGCGTAGCAAGAATACTTGGTGCTTGGCTGCAGATCTTCTATATATACAAATCGTTTTTACCATACAACGAATCATTACTTGTTCCATTAATTATATTACTATATTAACTTGGTAGATTTGTTTTTAAGAATTTCCCGCAATTTGAGAGTTTCGCCTTGTATAAGACTAGACGAAGGTTCACTTCGCCTTTGGTGATCAAGATGAAAACTTCCTTTTAATCAAGAAAATATTAATCATTCTTATTCATAGAATTTTTTAATTCTATTATTTTATTTAGGCGCGAGCTCCCTTTTTCGGCTCCGCCTAAATGTTCTTTATTCTTAATAAGAATAGCAGCTTCTTTAAAATTAACATAATCCTTATATTTAGAACCTTCAATTTTGTATTTTTCAAAAAAAGGAATTATATATATAATTATATCATTAATTTTTGTAACTATAAATTCACATACTTTACGGTTTTTATATTGAGCTATATAACCACAATTAAAAAATTCAACTAAACTTTTTAATAACAGTATATCTCTTGAGTCTTGAGCTATAGAAAAACGTAATCATACTTTATTACCAGATATAGTTATAAAAAAATTGGATTCTCCTGCTGAGAAACCAGCTACTCAGTTAGGGCGTAGCCGTAAATTACTTAATATATTATCCTCAATTTCTACTCTTTTAACTGGTACTATTGAAGGAAAAGATTCCTTTAAATTTTTAGATAAACCTCAATTAAGAGATGCTCTATATTCTAAAATTTCTTTTAACCCTTCTAAAGTAGTATGTTTGTTTTCTGACATTAACGATACAATTTGTTTAAATATTATAAAATCTTTATACTTATTAGTTATTAATGTATACTTTTCAAAATGAGGTATAATTATATTATTTAAACTAGTTATATCACTAACTCTAAATTCAACCGTAGATCTATCATTTATTTTAGATATATATCCAACATTATCAAAATAATTTTGAATTAATAATAATAAAGCTCTATCTTTCTCATGTAACTTTATTTTAAATCTAGCTTGTACATTTCATCCTATTTTATATCTAGGATTATTTAAAATAGTTACAACAAAAGAACCTTCAGCATCAGAGAACCCACTTATAAATGAAGGATTTAAAACTATTTTCCTTTCACCCTCTGACCTAGCACTGCATACAGCGCTAGTCCTAGACGAAAGGCTAGAATAATTCCTTGATTGGATTAAATTACGACTTCGTCGTGAAATTGCAGGTAATAAATTAAGACTTCGTCGTGAATAAGAATAATTTGATCTTGGATTTTTATCAGGAAAGTTAATTAATCTATAGAAAGCAACTAAAATACCCAAACCTATAGCAGATTCTGCACCTGCAACAACTATTATATAAATAGCATAAGTTTGACCGATTATATCATCCATATTAAGTGAACTTACCAATATTAGGAATGTTATAGCTAATAGCATTATTTCAATTGAAATAAGCATTAATATAATATTTTTTCTATTTAATACGAATCCTAAAATTCCTATTAAAAAAAGTATTAAGGTAATATTCATAGCGAAAATATTAAAAGTTTGTAAATTATTTAAAGTAACCTTATACCGTGCGGTATAATAAATAAGCCCCTACCACGCTCACTTAAATGATACCCACCATTATAATGCATCTCCTGGTTATGAATTTATTACTTAAAAAGTTACGCGCACAGACTGCAACATATTTAAATTTATTTATCCACATACATGTTTATGCACATAAAAAATTTTTTTTACTGAACCGGGCGCGCAAGCTCGAAGTAGTAGAGGGCTACTATTACATTTAGAGCTCGCGCCTTAAAATATATTTCTGCGTCTAAAACTAAAACTTAAAAATCCAGAATATTATATGGTAGGATAAGACATTACAGATGTGTATAAGACTCGAACTTATAAAACAACGTCCGTAGCGCCATGTTTTGCCATTAAACTAACACACCTTTTTATTTAGAGGAGGAGGAGGAGGCCCTCCTCCTCCTCGACATACTTCGTCAGTACATATGTTTGCATGACGTACTGACGAATTATGTCTGTATGCCTGTATGATCATCATGCGACATAAATAAAAGCCAAGCTTATACTAAATAATGCTATATACATAGCATACTATGCTATGCGCCCCTACCTCGCACATAACTATGGTTATCATCGACCACTAAAATATAATAACCGAGCTTGTGCTTTACAATGAAGTATGCTAGCTATGATTATCATTAACCTTAGAATATAACCTCTGTTAATAAAATAGTACGACTTCATCGTACGGCATATAATAGCACTGTAAAATACTACTTTATAAGGTAGTGTTTACAAAACTATAAGCTTTAGGTTTACTAGTTAAAGTTAATTTCATTAAGGGTCCCTTAATAGCCTCTATTAAACCTAAAAACCACTTCTTAATATATTGGATTGTAAAGGAAGACTTACGAAAGCATGAGGTTTAGGTGGACTACTTAAAGCTCATTCTAAACTAGGATAACTTCTATTTAGAAGAGCTTGTAGAGTATCTGTATAGAATTGAGGGTTTAATCAAGGGAATCTACCTGCATATTCTCCTTCAACTAATTGTAAGTATACAATATACAAGAATAATCATGCAGCTACTACACTTATGATTGACCCAAAACTACTTATTAAATTTCAACCTGCAAATGCATCAGGGTAATCGCTAATTCTTCTAGGCCAATTATGTTACGTTAAAGGATTTACCCTTTAATCCCCATATTTTCACATGGGTTCAGACTATGTCATCGTCTTACTTAACTATTATGTCATTATTAAGTTTAATTGACGGAAGAGGCTCGTGGAAGGTTGTTATCATAAAGACTTTCCTTCTAGTCGTTGAACGTTCTTATTATTTATTATATATATGTAGGTAGTATATATCGCGCGACGTAGTATGCGTACTTCGTAGGCGCAAGCTCGCTCTATATATTTTAAAAATAAGCTTCGCTTCAAGTTAACTTTGTATCGGGGCCCTTAAGGAACCGCACCGCACTGCATCACTTAAATAAGAGAAGAAGTGTAAAGTTTTTCTTGAAATTCATCTTCTTTTTACCTTATATTTATTAATTATAAGGGGAACTAATCCTAATTCCTTGTAGCTTTATTCTACATTATGTCAATATAATGTAAATATAGTATTTACATTCTAAATTTTACAAAAGTATCGTGGTTAGATACCTTATTAACCAAATAACTATACCTCATCAGAGTTGTAAGGATCTTTAGAAAAGAAGTATTTACCGTTATGTATTTCCTTATTGTTTATCATTTTTTTTAAAGTATTGTTACACAATCTAAATAAACGAGTACACATAACAGTAGGATACACCCCTAACAATTTATAATCTTGTGTAACATCATACACAAAGATCATTTTTCTTAATTTAGCTAAAGTCTGTTCAGACTTAGTCTTACCAAACATAGGATTATTTTCACCCGATTTATCTCTAATTTGTTGAGCTATAAAAGCATCGGATTTAGCCTTATTATACATAGGATTCCTTTCACCTTTTTTTAGTTCACTCATCTTTAATAAATTTTCTTCCGTATGTTTGTAACCCATACTAGATCCTGGCATATTAAGCATATTTAAAACAGCCAAACCATAAGTTTTTAAAGCCCAATCCAAGTAAAACTTTTCTCTCTCTAATATATAATCTTTAGTGACAGTAGATGTTTTTCCGCAAATATCTAAAATAATGACAGAAAAGTTATCATGTCCATATTTTAATATACTTTGATAGATTAAACTATTTTTTCTTAGAATAGAAGGCTGAAAGTAAGTACCTAAACGTTTAGACCCATTAATGGCACTACCTATATATACTCTACCTGTGACCTTATTAAATCACATGTATATTATAGATACATCTTTAAAGTCTTTATTTATATCGGACTTAGAGATGCTGGCAACTTGATACACCTTAATAGGTGTATGAGGGTAAACAGGAGATTTAGCTAAACTCTTAGAGTTTTCAGTATTTTTATTTGGTTTATTACTTTTTGGATCTTTTTTAGAAGGTCCTTCAGGATCTCCTTGTGTACTATGACTAGCCTCTGATGTATCAGATATATTTTTACTATCTTGCCCCAACGGATATTTAGATCCGTTGAATGAAGCTGAATAGCTCAAAAGTACAAAGACCGAAAGCATGAAAAACAGATATAATAAAACAGACTGTAGCTTTATTTCTTGCTATTAAATAAATAAATTTATTGCAATTATGAATAAAAATATTTATCGTTATAAACTCTATCCACATAAGTTATAATAAATAACTCTTATGAAAGTAGAGTAGCAAGATATTTAACATATCACTATGTTTATAGGACTATATCTTCAACGTATAAGTTGCAACACGTGTAGTCTCTGAGGGTTCAACTAAATAAGTTGATTTTAAGTTGATTTCCTGCTAATTGTCTCATATACTATGAGAGTTCCTAGCATATAGTGTTGTGCGATTATCATATACCTATGATAAAGGGCCTACTTGACCTAAGAAATGTTGAGGGAAGAAAGTTACGTTAACCCCTATGAAAAGTATTCAGAATTGTACTTTAGATAGAGTCATATTATAATTTAAACCTAACATTTTAGGTATTCAGAAGTATCAACCGCTAAACATTGCAAACACAGCACCCATACTTAAAACGTAGTGGAAATGCATAATATAATTTTTCTATTATTTGGACTATATCTTTACCTTATGTAAATAAGACTAGTATAGCAAAAGTGAATCACCTTAGTATTCTAATGGTATTTTTTTGATTAGTTAAACCTATAGGACGCAAGCTCCTCGCTCGCGTAAGAATATAAGTATCATATTAAGGTAATATTTCGGGACTTCGTCCCGAATGTATATAGTTTTATTTAAAAAGATATTTGACGTATAGTCTCTGAACCTACTTTAATTATAAAGCTTGGCTGCTGATTCTTCTTATCAAGGTGAACTCGAACGATATAACCTTCGTTAAGTTACCTTTTAATAAAAGCTTCCAGCAATTTGTCAAAATGCAGAAGAACAAATTTAATATTTTCTATATTAAATTTAACTAATGGCCCAGTTGAGCAACTACATAGTAAGTCAAGAAGATTGCTCAAAAATTTTTTTTTACATACAACACTGCTCACGCAGTGGATCGGACTATAACTTATCTAATCGTTTAACTTAATAAACTTTTGATTGTCACGTTTAGTCTCTACGGATCCTACTCGCCAATAGATTGTGGAATTTATTTGCTTTGGTTTCCACGGTATTACCTTACATGAGGGTACATTTTTGGCTTCGCAGCGACCCTTCTATTTTCTGCATTAAGAAAACACATAAGGCTTCACCGTTAGCAAAATTAACATTAGGTTAGCTTTAGATAAAAGTCCTAAAGTAAATTTTACCGAAAAACGTATGAAATTTTTCATGGTGACATGACAACACGACACTTACTAAGAAAGCTTTTGATGGAATTTTTTTAAGGACTCTAATTTTTCACCAAATAAAGGATAGTTAGTACAATGAGAGATTATTTTTAATAGTACTTCTTTTTTATATATCTCTACTGCATAGAATTTACCGTAAGGATTTCTAACTTTATTTGTTGATTCAAAATACAGTTTAATAGCTTCAATTAAGTAAAGATCATCATTTTGCCCTATTGAAAAAGAATGGTTATTAGATTTTCTTATCGAAAAACAACCCTCAGCTTCTATAAACCCGGATAATCATCCTTTAAAATAGGAAGGTATTTTTAAATCAATATTAGATTTTATAATATTTAACTGCTGATCATATTTCAAATTTCTGTTTAATAAATAAGTTTCTACTGAAGTTTGAGTTAAACAAGTTTTTAGGAATGCAAGTTGACATATTTTCTTTGAAGTTAAAGGAGGATAAGTATCATAAATTTTTATAATTTCTTCTACTTCTTGCTTCTTATTAACTACTCAAATAACATCTCCTCCTTTACCTGTAACTATTACTGTTCCACCTATTATTTTAGCAATTTGAACCAGCATATTATAATTAGATTGAATATTAGATAATTTAATAACTAGCCTATATTGTAAGGATTGTTTGCGTCAATGGTTAACTTGAATACTACCATCTCCATCCATCAATCCTACTCAAAACATTTTTATATATTCATTATAATCAATAACTTCATTTATAGTTGAATCACTTAAATTATCATTAAGAGCTTGCTGAGTCCCTCCTAATCCCATAACCTTCGGTTTAGGGATCAAACTATTAATACTTAAACTATCTTTATATGGTTTTAGAGTAGTAAAATAATTTAGTATAAATATACTAAATAAAACAATCAAAACCGTATCGTGGAATGCTATATCTAAAGAGGCGTTCGCTAAAACTACACCACTTACGAATAAAATTCATTAATCATTTAATCTTTCATAACTAAATATATAACCACCATATACAGCACCTAATTTGGCATATTTTTTTATAGTACTGTGACTTAAATTTAAAGCCTTTTGAGCATCTGTTACTCCATCATATTTACCTATAAACTTTCTATTGATGTCGTATACGAAAACTGCTTTTATTATGTGACTATTTTTATTTATATTTGATATTAATTCTTCAGATTCCTTAGAAATTCAATTAGATATAATAGGAGTATCCTCTATATGATAAGGTAAATTAGTAAAATACCATTCTCCTCTAAATATAGTTTGTTCTTTTATAGCATCAACTATTGTATAATGGTTAGATTTAATTAAGTTAGCTATAGTAGAAACAGAAGGGAAAATAACTAATAATTCTTTAAATGAATTATAGATATAAACAGGGTAAGCAGATTTAGCTTCTATAATTCTTACTTTACTTTCAATAGAATGACTTTTATTATAAAAAGGATTATTTTCACCTGTTAAAGCTTTTGCGATTAAACCTTTAGTTATATCACTATGAACTCTATTTTTGGCTAATTGAGATAATAGCTTTTTAGTTTCTTCAGTATGTTTATATCCTAAAGAAGAGTAACCTTGTTTTAATATATTATAATAGGGTGCTACCGTTGTTATAAAATAAGTCTCTCTAATTATTAAAGATTTTACTTCTACGTGGTGTTCTAATATTAATAAAGAAAAATTGGATTGACCATATTTAAGTAAAGCTTTTACAATTGGCATATTTACATTTTGTCTACTTTTTAAAAAAGTATTATTAAGATAATTTTTCATTCTAGAAGCTAAATTAATAGAACTTCCTACATAAGAATGACCATTTATCTTATTTATTAGACAATATACACCAGATTTATCTTTCTGTTCTTTTAAAATCTGAGCTCTATCTTCTTTAAAGTTTTCATATAATACTACAGGATTCAAATCTTTTATATTATCTTCTTTTAGATCACCAGAAGTAGAGTAATAACGAACAAAATTTTTGTGTTTATAGATAAGAGAATTATAAAATGATAAATTAATTAATGAATTTTTATTTCACGGACTATATCTTCTCGTAAAAATACTACGAGGACCACGTGTAGTCTCTGAGGTTCCTACTCAGATAATTTTATTTATCTTTTGGTTACCTGCTGATTGTTCAAAATTATACATTTTCACTGAATTTAAATAAAAATCTAGTAGTATGATTGTCAGAAGTCCCCAGCATATAGTGGTCTTTAAAGGGAGAGCTAAGTGATTTATTAACCCTCCAATTGTAAACATAAATACAAAACCTAAAGCAAATAACATAGAAGGAGTTAATCTAATAGAACCTCCATAACATGTAGCTAATCATGAGAATATTTTAATTCCTGTAGGAACTGCAATTATTAATGTTGCAGCTGTAAAGTAAGCTCTTGTCAATAAAGAGAGCGATTTTTGGACAGTATCTTAATTTAATATATAATATTAAACTTCTTGCGTGCTTGTCTCTGAGGATCCTTTAGTTGTAATACTTTTAATTTTTAAAATACCTTTACTATCTAAATGTTTTCCTTCTGTTATCATAATATAAACTTTTCTAAATTTAATATAATCAACATATTTACCTGAAAAAACATTATATTTATCGAAGTAATTTATTAAAACCGCGGCTGTTTTATATCCCGAACTTTTATAACATCATACTCCTGTATGGTATTGAGAAATATTCCCCATATCTAAACTATTATATAATAATCTTAAAGGTAGTTCATCGTTTTGTTTTAAAGAGAACTCTAATCTTACACTATACCCTGCTTTATGTGTTTTACTCTTTACAACACTTATATAAAAACAACCATCAGCTTGAGCAAAACCAGCTAATCAAGGGTTATCTAAAGATAAATAATTTAAAGGGGGCAGAACATTAATATTAAAATCTTCATAGTAATTGTGTTTTACTAATTGATCATATATATAGTTACTTACAAACTTACCATTAATTAAAGATAATATGATTAATAAACCTTCTTTATTTTTACAAATATATCTTACAGCTTTTTTGTCTTTGATCTTATAAACGTTACCATGGCCGATACGTTTTTTAATAAAATAAGCCAAGGATGTATCAGTTTCAGAAAATATTATGTGTAATTCTTTTTTACCGAATCAACCGTCACCTTCAATTAATCCGGCTAAAAAATAACCAAACTCTTCCTCATTAAATTTATTATGTTTAGGAGCATGTTCAGATATTTTAGGTAATTCTAAATATTTAATATAAGTATTTTTAGTAACAGCCTGAGCCTTTGTACTAAAACTAAAGTTTCCTGCTGATTGTCTTGTATAATATAAGTAAATTTTGCCTAACGCAATTAATACGAGTGGATTACTTAATCAAGAGTTCCCAGCATATAGCAAGATTTTTCCCGTGAACACAAGTTTATCCACGTCTAAACCAACTGTATACATGTGATGCATAACTGTTAATAAATATTTTCTACGAAGTAGGGCCGGCATATGTCGGCCCACCTTTAAATATATAGCCACCATCCTTTATAGGTGGCGGCCGTTCTGAGATATTTACCCATACAATTTGTATGCTCCTTTCACAAAGAGTGTCGGACTATATCTTCATCTTTAAGCGGCTCCTGTTTTATTTGTCATACTATTATTTAAATTAATTTGTTTTTGCATAGTTCTTATTTGTGATAATCCTTCATCTGTTAAATGTAATTTATTAGACACTTGATTATGTACAATAAACCATTTTTCAAAAGAAAGAGCTTTTTTAGTTTGTAATGGAAATAATTTAAAGTAAGCTATTACATCTTTCAATGCTTTAAAACCAGTCCCTGTATAACGATAAACACTATCTGTTCCTGATCTTAATGTTACTTTACCGAAACCAAATAATTGACATACTCTACTTAATATAACACTATCTTTTTGATCTAGTATATAACGCATTTTTATAACATGCCCTAGTATATATCTTGAGTTAGCTGTAATAGATATATTAAAACAACCTTCAGCATCAGTAAATCCTGATAATCATGCATCGCGTAATGTAACTAAAACAGGAGTATTATTTAATTTTATAGTTTTAGAGCCAAAACGATTATTTAAAGCATTAACTCATAGAGCTAGTTGTTCTATTCTATGATTTTGAGCTAAATTACCATTAAATAAGTAAGCTAAAAGTAAAATATGTGAAGGGTTATCAACTATTCATCTATAAAAATCATTATTTTTACCACTCTTTCCTTGAGGGAAATGTTTAACAACACCTATATTAAATTTAAATTGTATTTTATAAAGTATATCACTTTCTTTTTGAGTAAGAACGAAACGTACTCTTTTACCTTCATCATAAGTTTGAATAGCTCCATCTCCTTCTGCAAACCCAATAAATCAAGTTAATCATTCATCAGATAGATGACTTTTATTTTTAAATAATGTATTATAATAATCATGAAAGACCGAAAATTTAAAAGATGTCTCGCGTGTAGTCTCTGAGACGCTTTGTTTGATATCCGGACGAAGTATGCTTGCGCAGGAATTCAGGGACAAATTGTCTGCTGATTGAGTATAGCTAATTAAATTTTTACCGTTCAAGGTACTAATTAGCACTAAACTGTTCCAGCATATAGCGAAATTAATTATATTCCCTATATCACTATAGGGTGAAGCCATCATTACTCAACTTCAAACGATAAATCCTAAAATTCCAATAGACATCATGGCGTACACCATACCAATATACTTTTCAATTAAATGAAAATGGACCATCTCTTTGCCGACGAAGTACAAAATTTATGAAAACACTCTATAATTTTTAATATTTACTCTCCATCATCCGAAAACGAAGACGGTGCATCCTTGTCTAATAAACTATTTCATTTAACCAAATAATGTTTTCAAGCTTTACCTAAATCTGAGGCAGGCGAAGCTGAATGTGCATGTAATTGTCTAAGTTCATAGAATCTATTAGCCATAGTTAATCTTGTTAATTTTTCAGATCTACAAGGATTAACTTTAAAATAGTCATTAACTAGAGATAAAATTTCTTTTTTTTTATAACAAGTTCATTTAAATGCATCTTGTTTTACCATAGCATAGATAGTACCTCCGTATAATTCAACCAAGGCATCTAAAATAAATCTATTTTTTTGGGAAGCAGTTATAAAAATTTGACCTGACTTTTCATTCAAATAGATACTACCGTCAGTATCAAAAAATCCGGACAATCATCCATTATAATATGTTAATGGTTGAGTATCTTTTAACTTTATATCATATAAATTACAAATTTTACCTAACTGAAGAATTCTTATTGGATTTCGAATTAAACCATTTATACCATTTATTAAACTTAATAAACCAGCTTTATGATGTAATCTATATCTTAAGTAATTATCCCCAGCATGAAGCTTAACTGCTCCTCCGTATTTTTGTTTTATTAAATATAAAATACGTTTATCCCTTAGTTGTGTAACTATTTCTAGACTTGCATAACCTTTTTTAGATACTTGAAAACAACCATCTCCATCTATAATTCCAGCCAATCACTCATTAAATCTATCTTCCTTTTCTTTAAAAGGAGAACTATTTTTATTACGAGTTTTAGCTAAACTATTTTCTGAGTAGTCGCTCGCTAAAGTACTGTATTTTAAGTTTTTCATTAAAAAATATCCTTTTTCTAATCTTATAGAGCATTGCAATAATGCAAATATTAAATCTTTTATCTTTTTTGATAAAGACGTCGGCAACAAACGTATGGCCTCTGAAATTCCTACTCACATGCATAACCCAAGAAATTCTGTTATCCCGGGTTTGTAGTTTTCACTACGTGCTTTGGTTATCTGCGGGTTGTCCATTATTACCAGAATTTTTACTAGGAATGAAATCACGTAATTTAACGAGCTTACACCTACCCTAGTATCTGGTAATAGTAAATTGATATATCAATTTACGGCGTTCCTGCATATAGTTTGTTGCATTATTCAGACGATGAAGCTGAATAAAGAGCCATATTGACCGAATACGCTTTTATTTGAGTAAGCAGATATTGTTGTACTTATTATACCAAAAGCAGGTATAATTAATATATAAACCTCGGGATGCAACATTAAAAAAAAATGTGTGGACCATATCTTTAAACACATAACTTATTCATAATTTTTTCATTTATTAATAAGGATATTTCAGCTTTTAGCCAATAAAGATTCTGAAGGAGCAATATGAGCTTTCATATCCTTGAACTCATATATTTTTGGTATTAAATGTAATCTATTATTTTTAGCAGATCTTGAAGGATACTTTTTAAAGTACTCAATTAAGTTTAGTATATCTTCTTTTTTGGTAACATATCATTTAAAAGATCCCTGCCCACCACGATCAATATAGACATAACCTCCGAACAATTCAACTAAAGGTGTTAGTAACTCAGAAGTCTTTTGACTAGCTGAAATAGATAGTTGTCAATCAGTACTCTTTATAGTAACTGTTCCATCTGCGTCAAAAAATCCTGAGAATCAACCATTGTCTAATGTTAATTTTTCAGGGTATTTTAAAGCTATGTCATAATTAACACAAATATAATTTAATTGTATTAATCTGACAGGATTTCTTATAAGACCATTTACATCATTAATAAGATCAACTAATTTTTTTTTACTATGTAATCTATATCTCAATGCACTAACACCTGATCTTAATTTAATTGAACCCCCGTAAATATTCTTTACAGCCTGCAAAGCTCGTTCATCTCTAATATCCATTGTAATTTCTAAGCTTGCATAACCTTTTTTAGATAATTGAAAACAACCATCTCCATCTATTAATCCGGCTAACCATTCTTTAAATTTTAAATCCTTATCATTGTTACTTAAATTATGAACTAATCTTTTGTTTAACAAACGTATGGTCTCTGAAGTTCCTACTTGCGTGCTAAGCGCGTTGGTTACTTGCGAATTATCGTAAATTTTAAGGATTTTTACTATAGCGGTATACAATAAAGTACAACTTATGCTAATAGTACCTAAGAAATATAAAACGAACTCCTCGCTTATAGTTTGTTGCGATAAATTTTCATTTAAGGGCCATTCTCGACCGAAGAATCCATTTCTTCAAATTTAACTTATCATTAATATAATTAATGTTTTCTTGTTAAATCCAGGTACCAGCGATACTGCTGGGCTTGTGCATATATATTATGGAAGAAATCGACTATACATTAAGCAGCATTTCAGCTACCCATCGGTGAACTAGTCTGTAGTGGTCACTTAAATAACCAACGGTCTTTGAACGAAAAAAATTCCTTGACCGTAAACACCAATGTGGCTAGTATTAATATTAACTTTTCCTTATATCAATTTTAAACTGATATGTACAACAACGTGTACCAAATTATACACGCATTATACTTAAGAGTTGCAAGCAATAATTACTTAATACTAACTAAATCTAAGGTATATTCAGAGCTCGCGCCTAAAATATTCACTCTTTTGGATCTTGTTTAGTTTTACATCTGTCCTAAGAGCTTCATAACATATACATTAAACCTTGACTTTTTTTCCTAATATTTTAATTGAATTTATTAATTAATCTAGATTTTTCTATTATTTCTACACGTTTTACAGGGTCTAAATGATGTTTATTTAATAAATCTAGATGTATTTCTTTTCAAGCAATATAAGAAGCAGATTTTTTAGTCATTAAAGGATAGTTATCAAAATAAGGAAATACATTTTTACAATTATTTATTCCACCTAATCTATATTCATTTACATTATCTATTGCATGTTTTGACACTATTCCTCCTTTAAGTAAAACACAAAGATGTTCTAATATTACTACGTTTTTCTCTCATTTCTGAGAAATATTAAAATTAAAACTAAACCCTTTATCTTTATTTATTGAACAAGTAAAACAACCTTCTCCATCAGTAAAACCTGTAAGTCAACTATTATTTAAACTAGGTAAAATAGAAGTATGTCTAATTTCAACCGGATTTAAAAGAATTCTTCCTTTAGTTACTCATATATTAAATCCTTGAATAAATTTTTCAAATTGTTCCTTTCTACGAGGTAAGATAAGATTACCATTAAACAAATGAATAAGTAGTTCAATTTCTTTTTTGTTTTGTGTAACATATCTGCTAGTAATTTTAGATTGTGAAATTACTTTACCAAAACCTAAAGTTTCCTTTATGAATTCTAATATATAAATATCTATAGTACTTTGTGTAATAACAAAGCAAAGATCACCTCTATTGTTAACAATAAAAGATCCTTCCCCCTCAGTAAACCCTATAAATCAAGTTAAGAATCTTTCTGAAGGTAAAGTAACGTTAGGAAAATGTTCAACAAATTTTGAAGCAAAAGATCCAAAATTAAAATTATTTACTGGAGTACTATAATCATCCTCTAATTTAGACGAGGATGTTAATACATTTGTACTAGATTTATTAAATACTATTATTATAAATAAGATGGCTAATACTAAATCATTAATTAAAATATGTTTAAAGAAAAGATGTTGGAATAAAATAGGATCACCACCACCAGCTGTTTCAAAGAATGATGTATTAAAATTTCTATCTGTTAAAAGCATTGTGATTGCCAAAAATTAATTATCTTGATCTGCGAGACCTAGTCTCATGTTAAATAATAACTTAGAAGCTTAAAGCTCGCGCCTTAAATAAGCTTAAAGCAGATTCTCATACACTCACGTGTATGTTGGGGCCATATCTTAATTATTTAATTTGTAAAAGTTTTGTAAGTGATCCCATACGAAAACAGTTCTTTTATCATTCATATTTGATTTAATCTGTTTTACATAATCCATATTTTCTTTATGCTTGAATGGACCTTTTTTTACGGTTGCAAAGACGCCTACAACCTTAGCTCAATCATTAAAATCTAATAATTTTGTACCAAATAAAGGATATTTGGTAAGATAATCAACAACTGCTAAGTTAGCTTTTAAATTAGTTGTTCTAATTCTATATTGAGGGTTCTTGCTATCCATTCTAATAGATTTAACTACAGAATATAAACTAATAGCGATTTCTTCTAGAAAGAATAAATTATCTTTATTGCCATTTTTTTGTTTTTGGCTTAATTCAAACTTACATTCTATTTTGGGATATTTACCAGATTCAGTACTTCTAAGCGAGAAATGCCCATCTGATTCTATAAACCCAGATAATCAAGCATTAGATAAGATAGTTTCAGTATTAAACCCTTTTTTTTCTATATAAGTACCTCTATATTCATTATATCAATCAATTAATTTATGCAAAGCAAAAATTTTATTAGTTTTCATTTTACCATTAAGTAAGTTAATAAACAACATTACCCCTTCAATGCTATTAACAGTATATATATAGGCATTAAGGCCTTTTTTTCTAGAAATAGAACCATGTCCTAGTTCCTTTTGTATTAAAAGAGCCAAGGGTAAGTCTTTCAAATGGAAAACTATTTGAATAGAAGGATAGTTAAGCTTTCCTTTATTAGATCTTTCAGATTTAGGTACATGAATAGTACCATCTCCTTCTATAAGGCCTGCTATATAATAGGCAAACTGCGTAATTGAACCATTAACAATAAGAGCTTTATTTGTATAATTTCTTAAGCCGTATGTATTATAGCTGCTACGCGTACTTCGCGACCGTAAAACTTTTTTTAAACTTACACTAGAACTATTACAAAAAATAAAATCTGACGTATAGCCTCTGAAGATACCCAAAAAGTACAAACTTGATAGGTTTCCTGCTGATTGTGTGGTATATAACCACAATTCCCAGCAATTTTCCAGATTTAAACCCGGCACAATTTCTATAAACTTACCGGCTAAAACAGGTAAAGATAATAATAATAACACAGCTGTAATAATTACAGCTCATCCAAATAAAGCAAGTTTATGTAATCTAATACCAGGAGTTCTCATATTCATTATTGTTGTAATGACACTAGATATAATTTATATCTATAGTGGACTATATCTTCAGCGTATATTAAAATACGGTGTCTAACGTATAGTCTCTGAGGATCCTACTCAATAAAAGTTTAGCATGGGGAGCTTCCGCCCCCCCCCCGCAAGATCCCTTTTATTTTTGGTTTCCTGCTGATTGAGCATAGTCTATAGGATTTTCACTATTAAAAGTACCTATAGACACTCAGCTGTTCCAGCATATAGTTAGAAATTTAATATGAACCTCATTTGCGTAATATTTGTTTTTATGGTAATTTACATAAGTATCCTTTATAAGCTTTACCTGAATTAATATATTTAACCAGTGATACTTGAGAAACGGATAGACCCTTGTCTTGTAAATATTCCACACATTTACCTAAACTAGGTAACACTATAGTATTTTCTAAATTATTTACATCTGTTAATATAACTGCTTTAGATGAACTATTTAGAGGTTTATTTTTATTATACTTAACTCTATCTTTTTCCAACATTAAACATAAATCTAAATAAGACATATATTTAACTTTAGCTGTTAACACCGGCATTCTTGAAAAGAGATATTTACCTAAATAAAAAGTACCATTTTCTAAATGTTTAGTAAATGTGGTATGATGAATATTTAATTTTCTAATAAAATCTATTTGTTGTGTTGAAAAAAAATATAAATTGGTCATATCTCTATTATACATATATAAACTCTTAGAATTTGATCCACTAGGATTATTTGCAACTCTTATAGTATTTAATGTAAAACTAGGGTCTAATAAATAATATTGTTCTAGTACAATTTCTGAACCTTTTATGTAATTATTATAAAAGGGAAAAACTTGTAAAGCAAAATTTTTTAACCTTTCTTTTTTTAAGAGAGGGATTAATAGACCACTCTCTCTATGAGAAAGATTAATATAACCATTTAATCTAAAAGCTAACTGTGAAGATGAACCTACGTATTTTCTACCTGTGCTTAGATGTGTAAATATATAAATACCAGGTATTCTTTCTTTACTATTAGGTAAACCAAGTTTATCTTTAATAATTTCCTTAGTTATACTTTTTTCATTTAAACTAGTTAAAGTAAAACTAGGAGTATTAATTAAAGATTTTAATTCTTGATCTGTAATTTTAATATTACAGTAAGCTAAAATTTCATTAATTTTTTTAGCAGTCACAGCTTCACCACTATTAATATGCTCAATAGCTAGAACATGGCTATATTTATTAGGACCTGCTCTACCTAATATCTCTTTTCAACGATTGTCCAATTTAGATTTATTATTTTTTTCAGGGGAACTATTTTTTTTAGAATTATTATCGCCACCTGAGTTGTTGTCTTTATTAAAGTTGTTTTGAAACTCTTGTTTAGGTTTAGTGCTAAAATAACATTTATTAATAATTAAGGTAAAGCTTCTTGAATTTTTTAAAAATTTAAAAACAAATACAGAGAACCCGAAATTCATAGCCCCTAGTAAACTACTTACCCCTGATAGGTGTAAAGCAAATATAGCTAAATCCACACTAGGTCCACTATGACTTTGTACACCTGATAATGGAGGGTAAATAGTTCATCCTGTACCAGCACCTCCTTCTATACATGCAGAGAATACTAATAATATTAAACTAGGTGGTAATAATCAGAAACTGATATTATTAAGTCTAGGGAATCCTTAATCTAAGGATTTATAAATCCTTAGGGTAGTATTTTCATACCACTATGGACTATGTCTTCACCCTTAAATAAATCTAATCTGTATTTAAGGGGCCTCGCGTGTAGTCTCTGAGGGTCCTACTCATAATAAAAAATATTATTTTGGTTTCCTGCACATTCCTCCCATGTATACACAAATGTTACGACTAATACAGTTGAAAATACAACTTTAAAAATTATTAAAAATTTCTAATTAGGTGTCTATGTATCTGTTAACTGGTAAATTAATACCAAAATCGAGAGATTCTATGCATATAGCGAAGTAATAATTAAAGAATTTGCAGTCTTTAACGGCATTCCCTTGAATTTAGGATTTAATTGTATTTTTTTTTATAGATTTAAATAATTTAAATGATCTCAATTGAAATAAGTTCTTTGTCTATTCATACCATTTCTTACAGAGTCTGTTTTAGATATACCTTCTTCTGTATAATGTTTATTCACCAATATTAATTCTACTACTTCTTTTCAATCTCTATAATCTAAAAATTTACTGGAATATAATGGATATTTTTCAAGATAATCTACGATAACTTTTAAAGAATTTTGACTAGATGCTGCTAATGTATAATAATTATTACCGGTTGATTTTTGATTTTTAATTAACAATGAACAATTTAAAAAATTAGCTATACTTGTTAATACAGGTTCGTAACTTTCGTTACTAATAGGATCTAAAATTCTTTGTTCTATTCTTAATCTACAAGCAATTTTTCTTTTTTTTGCTCCATTTTCTAACTTAGTATGTAAAACGGAAAAACTGCCATCTGAATCTATAAATCCACTTAATCAACTATCTTTAGACAAAGAACTTCCTTTTAAAGGTAATTTATATATATTAGCATTATGGTTTTTATTTAATCAATCAATTAATGCATACAATTGGTGTATTTTTGGTGTTCTTAATTCACCATTTATTAAATTAACAATTTTTTTTAACCCTATAACTGGTGAAACAACCAACACACAAGCATTATCTTGTAATTTATATCTAATAAAACCAGAACCAATTAACTCTAATAATTTTTTAGCTAATGGTTCATTTTTCATACCGAAAGTTATACAAAATCTTGGATTTTGTCTTTTAGCTAAACCTGATTTTTGAATTCATATATGACCATCTCCTTCATATAAACCAGCTAAATAACTTTTAAATTTGCAATCATCATTATTTAAACTACGACTAAAATACCTATTAAATCCAAGGAGGGCCTTTATTTTTGCCATATCAGGCCCACCTACTAAAAGAGGTAATAAGAAATTCATTTTGTTGTAATCGTTAAATTACATTTGGACTATATCTTCATCCATTAAATTAATGGAGTATAACGTGTAGTCTCTGAGGATCCTAAATTAAATTTTAATTTATTTTCGTTTCCTGCGGATTATCCATTATTATTTTTATTAGTTTTAAGGGCTATGTACGTTTAATAAGAGCTCAGAGCTCGTGCCAGCCTTAAATTTTCACAGCTCCTATAATAAAACTTTAGGAATTTCCCGCAAATAGTTATATTTTTATATGATAGTATTACTACTACCTTTGGCAATTTCTTAATTAAATTTTAACTATCAAGAATATCTAAATGAGAAAAATCAAATTCTTTACGTTTATTATTAAATTGATCTTTAACTTGCTTGATTTCTTTTATATTTTCAGTGGTTAAAGGTTTACCATTACGAAGTTTAATTTGTTCAACTACATATTTTCAATCTTTATATGCTAAATATTTAGAAGAATATAAAGGATAACGGTTAAAATAATCAATAACTTTTGTATGACTTTCTGAGTTATGAGATATTACCATAAAAGAATAAAAAATCTTATCTTTTTGTTCTCTAGATCTAGAATATAAATTAACTTTAAGATATCTAGCTATTTTATCTAGTATTTCAAAATAACTTATGCCACCTTGATTTATTGAAACTTCTCTATGATAATTTTGTCTTAACTCTATACGGAAAAAAGCTTGTACTCTTTTTGAAGTAACTACACCTTTTTTCTTTCTATCTGTTAAAGTTATACTGAAATTACCATCTCCGTCTGTAAACCCAGCTAACCAACTGTTACTATCTATAGGTGATAAATCCAAATCTAAAGGTTTAATATCCGTATTCCTATTAACGTTAAATCAAAGTATTGTACGATGTAATGCTTCTATTTTAGGTGTACGCATATAACCATTTATAATATGGATTATTTTTAATACATCTTCACTATTTTGAATACTTCATAATACACAACCTTGACTTTCTCTATTGTATATTTTACCTACTTGAGTAATAGATGTTAGTTTTTCAGCTAAAGGTTTATCACTTAAACTAAAAACTATTATTAATTTAGGTGAATATTTCTTAGCTTTTGAATTTATATCGTGAACAGCAAATGAACCGTCAGCCTCAACTAATCCAGCTAGATAAGGGCCCAATTTATCTCGTAAGGAATTTAAATTATTTTTATCATTTGAAGATACTAATGTAGTAAAACTTTGAATTTTATTCTTACCAAAACCACCGATTAAAGCTGGCATAACCATAAAGAAAATCATCAGTAAGGCATGCGCTGTAATGATGCTATTATATAATTGGTTATGTAGGATAAGCAGCCAGTCCTTAGTTTAAAGAAACCTTAGAAACCAACAACTCTCCTCCGAACCGTACGTGCGACTTTCACCGCATACGGCTCTCCATCAAAAGTATTATGCGATTACTAATATCAAATGTTATTATGAGATACTTACTTAATGTTAATATTATTATCTAAACCTAAAGTTGGAGCTTACGCCCTACTCAGGTTTGCTTATATCTTTCATATATTTTAAAGACATTCCATCATATTTTCCAGTATGGACTTTATTGTGACAACTTGTGCACAGAGTAACTTGTTTCCTGTTAATAGCAGCTAACTGCTTATCAAAACCACTAAGTTTGACATCTATAGTTCTAATATGTTTAACATGATGAACTTGTAGATTATCACTTGCACCACAGCTGGCGCAGACGTAGTTAAAAAAGCTAACTGTCCTTAATGATCATTCTACCACTTTAAGATTGTCTACGAAATTAGTCTTTCCTTTAAAATTTTTGGGTGTAGGTAATAGATTACCCTTTGTAAATTCTATGATTTTATTTTCAGCACCTGGTATTTCATATCTCAAGTTGACTCCAAACTTCAAGTATACTTTTCTAACTGTTCCTAATTTTAGTTTAGTTGCAAGAGTCTTGGCTAAGCTTTTTCTTAGTATTCAGTAGATAAGTACTAATCTTGGTTTATTATCAGCGAAGGAATAGTAATTAATATAACCATTTCAGATCATCTTATATCTAAGTATAATATCCCTGATTGGTAGATTTACCCATTTTAATATGGGTTGAGGTATTAGGTTATCCTCATTAAGAACTTTAGATTTCCAAGTAACTATACCTTTGTCAACTAACTTTGTAACCAGTTTGTTGATTGGTGCATTCATTACTGTGAAAGTAGTAGGTATCCTTTGGGGATGACCTTTTATATTCTTAAATCTTTTAATTTCACCCTTTACACTTGAAATTCTTTGAATCTCAGTACCTAAGAAGTAGGCCTTATCCTCAGAAGCATTAGTAATAAGAGTTTTCTCCATGGATAATTCTAACTTTAATGTATCTTTCAAGTAAGTAGCTATTTTCTCCTTTATTACTCTTGCTATTTCAGATGAACCAGCAACGCCAATAAGTCAATCATCCGCATATCTTACATAATATATCTTAGCTAGATCAGGATTAGGAATCATGGAAGGCATAGAAGCTCTATCCTTGATTAACTTCATCCTTTCTAATTTTCTAACGGAGTCCAGCTCTTGTCCCTTGAGCTTTAGCTTTCTTTCTAATCTTGTAATTGCACCTATTCTGCTGTCAATAACAACATATGCAGGATTTTTACGTGTGTGTTTACCACCCTTAAGTTTCTCATTAAATTCATCCACAATATTCTGAACAAATTCATCAAGTTCATTAAGTACTAGATTTGAAAGTATAGGACTAGCAATTCCTCCTTGAGGTACCCCAATTATCGAACTTTTATCTTTATCAAACTCCACATAACCAGCCTTAACCATTTTCCAGTAAAGATCTATAAATCTCTGATCCTGAAAATGTTTAACTAAGAGTTTTTCGAGAATGTGATGATCTATATTATCAAAGAAGCCTTTAATATCTCCTTCAATAAATCATTTAACACCATTCCAATACCTAATAGTTGCTAGCGCAGAGTGGCAACCTCTACTTGGTCTGAACCCATGCGAGCTACTGTGAAACCTTGGTTCTAGGACTTGCTCAAGTATAGCCCTAAAGACTTCTTGAACTATTTTGTCTCTGGGAGACGCGATTCCTAGAGGTCTCATTTTCCCATTCGCTTTGGGTATGTATACTCTACGAGTTGGTCTAAAACGGAATTGTTCTTTTTTTAGAAGTTCTGAAATTTTCTCAAATCATTCTTTAGAAATTCCATCCAGTGTCTCTGAGTCCACCCCTGGTGTCATATTACCTGGTTCAGATTTAATATTCATATAAGCAGTATAAAGAGCTTCAAGCTTGCAAATTACTTCGTAAGCATTGATACATTGCCCTCTCTCATTGAACATAAGCATTTCTCCTAGGGATCCTTGACCCTTGCGAGCCTCAGATTTGGAAGATACCTTTGACTTCCGTACTTTAGTATGTATCCATTTACCGGATGACACACCTACTACTACGGATCCGTTACCATAGGAATTTCTTCCCTTAGGCAATCCCGAGTTCCCCACGTTAAGTCTTCGTCTTCCCTTAGCATTGTAAACTATATGTCCTCTCTCCGAGGTAGTAAATGAGTAACTGTTTTTGATCAAGCTCGCAGATATCTCAATCAATACTCAATATAGGGCTATAGCTATCTTAATCCCTACGGAAACACATAATCCTACCATAGTTAGTAATCTTAATACATAGGAAGCTTTTACCTCTCCATTCTCAACTGATTTAATAGCTATCGTTAGATATGGATTTACTGACATGCTACACTCCCTCAATCCTTTCGTCATGAGATAAGTCAGTAGGTTTAATAAGCATAAACAGTAGCTTATAGGGTCTATACCCCCGGACTTAAAACGCACGTTAAACGGCGCACCTGCAATATATTGAACACCTGGTCCGCTCAACTCCATTCTAATTAATACAGAGAACGCTGTACCTAGTAATCCCGAAAATAATGCAAAAATTAAATATAGAGTCCCTATATCTTTAGCATTTGTAGATAACATTCATCTCTCGATTCACAATGATACCCCTCCTGATATTAGTTTGTCTTTTTTTAAATTGTTAGCTTCATCTAATAATGCTACTTTATTTTTTTGTTGAGATACAACAAGACAATCGACATCATTTTCAGACAAACTTTATTTTTTGTTATTCTTGCATAAGCTATTTTTTTTTATAGTAATATAGTTAATATAGTTATAATATAACACAAAGAGGAGCATGGCGAATAACTTCGTACGTATGCCACCGCGTCATACCATAATACGACACAAGGTCGTAATATAATATACTATAAATATATATAACCACTATACACAGACGAACAATTATTGTTTCGAGCTCGCGCCTTAATAAAATATTTTTCCTACATCAATTAATATTTTATTAAACTGTAATAGCCAAGACATTAAATATATTTTTCACGAAAATTATGTAGGAATCGAACCTATTACTTAAGATTTGCAATCAAAGTGTAAACCATTTACTTCATAATCTTTTATGGTAGGCTCTCCGATTTCGATCCGCTCTAGCCTACAGATCAGCGTTAATGTATTTTTATAATGTAAACACTTCACTTCTATCTTAGGTTTTCTATTTTTTTTTAGATTTCAATTAGCTACTACCAGTTTACTTACTAATCACACAGTTAACTTGTTTGATGGAGATGTCTGTATTTATTTTGCAAGGACACAGGTAATCCTTTACTCTTCAATTTACGCATAACACTGCTACACCTCAATCTGCCTCACTTTTCTATAGTTATTCAATAGAATTTTTAAAGATAGTTTACTCTATCTATTGTTTTTATTATAAATTAATTTCTCATTAAATATTTAATTAGCATTTGTTGTTCTTTAGATCACAATAATTTAATAATATGTAAAAATACCTTGATATTTTGTGAGTCCTCTTATGCCCTTATAGTATATATACCATATACACTCTATTAATTATTACTTATTTACAAAAATAAATTTTATGTTCATGGTCCAAAAATAGTCCTAAGTCTTGCACGGGCTTCCTGTGTAGTCATTTCATTCTTAAGTATTTTCATCTTTACTTCCTGTGCATCACTAGCCTTATATAGCCTATATTTTACCTCGACTTCCGCACTAGAAAATTCGCTTAATATTTCTGGAGTTCTTATCTTACTTTCTTGTAATAAGTAATAATTAAAACCCCATGCATTAACATATGACACATTTACATCGTGTGTGGGACTTTTAAAAAAATTAATAGCTTTTGCTATACTAGGGTTAACAAAATATTGCGATTGTAAACTTATTTTTGCATAAAGTCACTCTTTTATCGTAATGCTTACAAACTCTTTTTCTAGATTTTATATATTGGGCTTGTTTATTACCACCAAAACATGACTTACTTCTGTTTTAACATCATATTTATAATTTTTCTTTAGTTCATCATATAGTGTTAGTATACCTGCTTTTCGTCTTATTTTATCCCACTCTATTTGTAGAAATACTAGCAGTGAATGAGGATCGCCGTATTCTAATGAGGCTCCCTTACGGGTTCTCTATCTTAGTTTTCATTCAACTCAGGTTTTTATTATTTCTAGCTCTAGACCTAAAAATTTTATAATGCTTTTTAGTTGTTTACCGTTTTTTACGGGATCACCCTCTTTTATCATCAATTACTTTTACTTCCCGAGGTTTATTTGAGAATTTTCTATGTGGCTTTCCTCTTCTAGAAAACATATTCTATCTTCGACATACATGACTAGTTTACTTCCAACAAATTTTAAAAGGGTTGGTTAAACTTAGCGTAGATAAGCCGCATGACCTTGCGCCTCTTTGAGGTACTACCGTTGAGCTATAGGGGCAAAAAAATAAGGGATATAAAAAAATAGCACAGGGGGGGGGAATGAAGAGTTAGTAATGAAATGAAATGAAACGTATAACTCTACACATCTAACCAATTTCTTAACCAATAATAATCCTTAAATTTCCTAATGGGCTTTAAAGTTTTAGCTTAAAAAAAAAAGCCTTATTCCGCTTCTCCCATATTCTAATAGCGAATGCTCTTAGGATTAAATAAAAAAAAATTTTTTGATTTTTCTATTTAGTTTTAAATAAATGCAATACCTTTGAGAGTTGACCTATTAGCGTTTATTTTTTTTTTATCATTTTCATATTTTAAAAATTAATCATTTTCATATAGCCTTTCACGGTTTGCTAAGTACACTTATATTTATTTTTTTTTATCCCTTACTCATAGTGTTTAAATCAACTAAAGTATTCTCAATTAAACTAATTATAGGTACAATTATTATAAAATGACCGAAATATAGAGCTGTACTTAATTGCCCTAATTCTATAAATGGAGTTTCCACATGACAAGCTCCTAATTTCATCAAGATTAAGAAATTTACTACAAAAACTCAGAAAGCAAATTTACTTAAAGGTCTAAACTGTAAACCTTTTGATCTACCTAAATCTGTTATAGGTAATAGCATTATTGCTAAAATAGCAGCAAACATAGCTATAACACCTAATAATTTATTAGGTATAGATCTTAATATAGCATAGAAAGGTAATAAATATCATTCAGGCACAATAGCTGCAGGAGTTTGCATAGGATTTGCCATTATATAATTTTCACTATCACCTAAAACATTAGACATAAAGAAAACAAATGAACTTAAAACAAAAATAAAGATGAAAATTGTAATTAAATCTTTAAATAAGTAATAAGGAGCAAATGTTATTCTATCGTAATTACCTGAAATACCTAAAGGGTTACTTGAACCTGCAGTATCGTGAAGTGCAATTAAATGCATTAACACTAAAGCTACTAATATAAAAGGTAATAGATAATGTAAAGCAAAGAATCTATTTAAAGTAGCATTATTAACAGAAAAACCTCCTCAAATGACATAACAATATATATAATATTTAATTTATATTTTACACCCTTAAGGATTTATTAGACTATATCTTAAACCATCGCATTATTACCATGGTTTTGGGGGTTTCGTGTTGAGCTTATTGTTAGTATAACTCACTCATTAGTCGTTGAACGTTCTTAATCCTTTTATATATACCTGATTAAACTTCGCTACAAATAATCTAATAAACTGGAGGTATTTATATATTTATTAAACGTCCTTGTAATTTTCCCCATTTGACATTAAAATTAATCTTCTTATATGTAGATTAATTTAAGGAGCCCATATTACTTATTAATTCAGGTTTTGGTGTAAGAGTATTATAAGATTGATCTATTACTCGGGATAATTTAAACTACTATAACGTGAACTTTCACGCAAATTATTTAATCAATTAACGTATTGTATATACTTTAATCCTATTAAAGGATGTAAACCTGAAAATGAAAAGAAATTTATAACTTTTTGTATATCAGATTTAGAACTAACACCAAATTGACTATAATTATTGGTTGTATCTATTTTTCTATTTGTATCGAATATTAATTTAAAAGCCTCGAATAAATTAGAATGTATCCTTTGTTTTAATTGAAAACAACCATCATTATTACTTTTAATAAAAAAAGAACCTTCTGAACATGTAAATCCTACAATTCAATTTTTAAAGAAATGTAATAATGTATAATCTAATGGATTATTAGGAATTTCAAAAATAGTTGGTATGTTATCTACATTAGGTATTTCATTATACAATTTAATATCATTTTTTAATATATACATAGCCAAATTAAATTGATCTACTCTAGTATTAGTTAAGAAAAATATGTTATTATATAAAAGTAATGGAAACAATACTTCTTGTAGATCAGTTTTATTAATAACTAATTTGCAAGTAGGGCTTCTCAAATCCTTATAAATATTTATCTTACCTAATTTTAAAACAGAATGAATATATTCTAAAATAGAAAGATCTTCTAAATGTAGTGATATAACTAATTTCATAGTTATAAATCCTTTTGGTGTTTTACTTATTTGAATATATCCGTCCCCATCTATTAATCCAACTAAAAAGGCTAAAAAAGACGAAGGAATTGAAATATATTCTTTTTTATCCAATCTTAAAGTTTTATTTCCTTTTTTTAAAGCATTCTTATGAACAACTCCTATTGTAGGTAAGGAAGCTTTGGTATCCGAAACATTTAAATGTAACGAAGCCATATACTTGTGGACAGCTACAACTGAAAAAAAAATAACAACACCAAAACATAAATTAATAATTATTATAATAATTTTTGACTCAACAATATCTTGTCCGATTCATGGTATAGCACTAACAAGGTTAGTAATAACCGTAGCACCTCATAAGGACATTTGCCCGTAAGGCAGAACATACAAACTTACTTATTATAAAGATAATAAGCTAGAATAACTTTAAATTCGTATATTCTATTAGTTAAATGAAGAGCTTGCACCTAACCAAAAGTTTCGACTATGCATTAAGCAGCATTTCAGCCACCCATTAGTGACCCAGTCTGTCGCGATCATTTATATAACCGACGATCTTGAAGTTTAAACTTCTTTGATCGTTTTCACTAACATTGCCAAATAATCATAAAGACTATTCTATATCCCTGTCGGGATATACCACTTTAATCTTTTTTTTTCTATAAAGATTACAAAAAGATTGTTACTCATGGAACTATAATTTAATATAAAAATAAAGTATAATAAAGAGCTTTAGCGGTTTCAGTATCCAAAGGATAGCGCAGTCTTGATAATAAAATAACTATTTACTTGAAATCTTTTACTATTCATTGTCTTTTTACTAATCTTTTTTCTGTTTTTAAAGCTCTTCTAATAGTTTTTTCGTCACAGTTTATAGATTTAGCTGCATCTAAAATAGTAGAATATTCACCGTAAACAGTTCCATTTAAATTATACAACACAACAGGTCTTGTATTAGTTATACACTTTTGTTTAGTTACATCAGACATAGAAGGTCTATTTAAAGCCTTTTCTCTTATTTTTTCTATGGTTTCAGGAGAAAGCTTTTTATCTTTGTTTAGATTACCGATTCTTTCACGTCTAGCGTCACTATAAATATCTTTCATCTTTTGACGATCAATCTCAGTGTGTTTGTAACCAAAACTAGAACCTGCTTCTGTCAAAATATTATAATTAGGTACTAACAATTTTAAATATTTATCTTCTAAATCCAATAATTCTTTGTTATTTTCCTTAGTAACAATATTAGGATATAAATCTAATACAATAAAAGCAAAATTTATTAAATCATATTTTTTTATTGCTAATTTAACTATTTTGCTTCCTCTGAAATAAATAACATGATTACTGAATCTAGCGTAAAATCGATTAGTCGACGCAGAACCTATATAATAATCTTTAGTTACTTTATTAACTATCATATATATACCGCTTAAACCTCTAGTATCGTTTAAAATTTGTTTTCTAGTATCTTCTAAATTTAAATTTTCATAAACATATACAGGGTTTAAACCTAATTCTTGAATAATTGTTTTTAGTCTTTCAGAAATTTCAATATTATCTTTTGGACGGCCTGTACAATATCCTCTTTTAACTATGCTTTTATTAAACAGTCTATGATTGTTTATTTTATTATGCTTTATTATATTTTCTTTATTACTTATATTAAACCATTTTGGGCTATATTCATAACCCAGGAAAGCAGTTACAATCATAACTATAAGTATAACTGTACCTATAGCTCAAACTAATGTTCTAGGAGCTCTATATGATCCATAATACATTCCTCTTCCTATATGTAAATACACTAAGAAAAAGAAAGCTGAAGCTGTGTTACTGTGTAAATAACGTACTAATCATCCATTATTTACATCTCTCATAATCGTATACAGATGAAGTCTATCTACTATAAGCTAACACCTAGACGCGCTATCTATGGGATCAGAGGAAAAAATATATTTATTTTTATATAATCTATTTGTATCTATATAACGATTACAAGTATTACTACTAGGATTTAATTAACCAAAATTAATTTTATCCTTTTTATTATTTATTTACTTTAGAAGTAAAAATATAACGATTTTTAAATAATTTAGAATTATTTAAATATTTTTTGATAGATACTTCTGCAATATGCAATTCTCTAGCTGCGGCACGTAGTGAAGAAAATTCAGTCAAAGTCTTTTTCTCCAGATCATTAACAACAAAACTAATAGCTCTTTTAGCATTAAGTTTATAAATATGTGATCTAATTTTAGCTAAATGTTCTGGATTTAAACTTCTAGGGCCTCTCATTTTTTTCTTTATCTTCCTCAGTATGTTTATAACCAAGAGGTGAACCCGCAATTTTTAAAATGTTATATTCCGGTTTCAATAAATCTAAATAATATTGTTCTCTAATTAAAACATCTTCTTTATTACAATACTCTAAATTTTCAAAAGTAAAAGAGGAGTAACCTCTTTTAAGTCAAGCTTTACATATTAAACTAAATTTAGATTGTTGAGTAATATGTGCTAAACTATAATATCTATAAAGACGTTTAGATAAATCAACACTACTTCCCACATAGCATTTACCGTTATTGTTATTAATTCAACGGTATATACCAGCTTTACCTTTAACTTCTTTAATAATTACCTCTTTTGCAGTATCTGCGTTAGAATAAGATAATAAAGGAATTATAATAAATAATATGAAACCGTACACGTAAATAACCATAATTATTAAAAATTAAATATTTATCTACTATATCTCTAGATAAAAAATAAAAAAGGAAGGGCGGCTTTAATTTAAGTAAGCGACCCACTTCCTTAATATTTTAGACGTCGACAATCTAGGTTATTAGAGTATATTTGTCTTTATTAAGTTTATTAGTATCAAAGATTTAGTGTTTTAAAGAAGGGAAGGGGGTACTTCACTATACCAAGTAAATTAAAATGTGCTGCACTATACGAAGTAAAAGGAGATCCTTCTATTAAACCTTCATTTGTATAAATATATACAGTTTTAGGCTTTTCAGATCTATTAGCTATACTAAACTTACGTACATTTTCAGTGTGCGGTATATCTAACTCTATATCAAAAGGAGAATCTTTTTTTATAATATCTTCAAACTTTTTGCTAATATTATTAATTATTTCCTTAACATTCTCACTCGACACAGTTGTACTATATCTTTTATTAAGAATTTCTGATATTTCTAAGAATAGATTTTTACCTTCAAGTGTATAATAATATCCTCGGATTTTCAATATTAAAGCCATTCTTCATAATTTAAAATCTTCGAATTTACGACTATAAAATTTATATTCATCCAATAAAGGTAAAATATAATAATATAGAACATCTATATTACTCACTACCAAAGATACTACACTTGTTTTAGCATTAATTGCACTTGTAACATTTAAAGGTAATATTTTATTACTTTGAGTATGAAAGTATTTAGTATTGTTGGATAAAGCAATTAAATAATTAGTTATTCCATTTAAACATTCCTGACTTGTATTTTTTTGAGCTACTTGTAAATACAATGACGATCCTGTTTTAATACCAAAAGTTCCTTCACCCTCCATAAAACCTATAAATCAGTTAGGGTCTATTATAATTTGAGATTTTGTTATATCATACGTAAATATTTCTCTTTTAGAATTCATACCATTTTTTAAGCATAATATTTTTTATAAATTAGTGGGAGATATAATTTTTTCTTTAGTTCTAATTAGCAAAGCTTCATAAAAATCTTGGAGGCGCAAGCTCCTAGTTTTTTACTAGTATGTAAGGGGGTAATTATTAAATATAGAACATATTGTATTAATACCTGAAATATCTTCTACAATGAAAGAACAGCGACTTCTAACTTCTTCTACGGTTATTCTACCTATGTTTAAATTTGTGCTTCGCCTGAATAACTTGAATAACTTTTAGATCATCTATATGTAAACTAATTTTAAATCTTAATTTGACATAATTACGATCTATGCTTATTAAAAAATTACCCTCAGCATCAGTAAACCCACTAAACCAATGTAAAAATTCGTTATTTTTATTTACACTATTGTTATTATTAAAAGATTCATTTTGTGTATCCTGTACTGTTATACTAGAAAATTTACGTAATCCCATTTTATTTTTAATACCTGATACGAAAATAAATGATAATAAAGTTATGCCTACATCATTTAGACATAGATAGGTAATCATTCTTGTTTTACTTTGCAGTAAAATTTGGACTATATCTTCGCCTTTATAGGTGTCAAGTGTGTAGTCTCTGAAGATGATAATCGACATTTAGGGTATCCCTATGCCGATCAACTTACCTGCTGATTGTCCCCTCGTAATCAGGGGGGGGGTTTTCAGCAATTTAACCTGATTTAAAGAGCACATTACGAGTGCATATGCTCTATAGAATTAAAAGCTTCTAATACATTAGGACTATAATGCATGGCTAAAGTTACACCTGTTATAATTTGTATAACTAAACAAAGTAATAATAAAGAACCAAAATTTCATAAATAACTTATGTTACTTGGTTGTGACGCATCAATAAGATAGGAATTAACTAATTTCAATAAAGGATGGCTTTTTAATATTCTCATGGGTGTGTAAAAAAAAATAAATTTAAATTGAAAAAAAAATAATAAAGATAATTAAACCAAACCAAGCATCCTACTATAAACTACACAAAACTTTATAATATATATCAATATATTTAGAGAACGCACCTAAATTTAATCATGTTTAGGTGCGAGCTATAAATATAGAGCTCGCACCTGCCTTATAAGAAATAGGAGATTCGAACTCATAGCCTTCCGTGTGTAAAACGGTTGCTCTACCATTGAGCTAATTTCTTTTAAGTTACGATAAAAAAGTAGATTTTTTAATATTCTAAGATTTCTATAAAATTTTAATACTATTAAAATTTATATAATAATTTAACAGGATATAGGAATAAATAAAACAAGAATGGAGCATATGTGTCCACACTACCCTGTACCTCCTATTGCATAATTAAGAGGAATAACTAGCGATTTAATAAAATAGTCTCCTTCCTTTAAATCTATAGAGCTCGCTAATATTATATATTAAAGCGAGAAGAGTAGGATTTCAACTTGTAATTTGGGACATATATAGAAAGTAGTCTATCATCTCTAAAGATCCAATTTTTGAATTTTTCTCTAAAGCAGTAGAAAATTGAAAATCATGAATTTTAGCTTTATATACTCTAACAAATTTTTTAAAAATTTGTGGTTATTTTCTGATAAAAACAACCCCTAATAAATATTTAGTGTATAATACCCAAGTATATATATACTAAATCCAAATCTTAAAAAAGGTTCGTATTTATACGTAAATACTCTCGCATTACCTTATGAAAGGTACACTTTTAGTTTCATTAGATAATTAAAATTTACTTAAAGTGGACTACATATATTCCGTATGTAATTTTTCATAAAAATAATATTTAATCGCTGACCCTTCGATTTCAGATTAAGTACCATAGTTTTTTTTTTTAAAGATGTGAGCTCTAAAAAAAACTATTTGTACCACTTGCCTCACCAAGGGCTTAACTGATTTTGTCTAAAAGGTATAAATTTATACAAAAATAAAAATAGAGGGGTTTGAAAACATTCACCACTATTGCGTGGTCCTTCAATATCACATCTAATCGCAATACAAAGACGTGGTATTACCCATAATAACTTATTCAATTTTTTTTTGTCGTACATGCTTAAACTTAAGCAATGGTTTTAGAGCTTTTTCTCTTTCACTTCTTCTTTCGTGTGGTGCAACATCAATAACTTATAGATTATATAGTACAAATGTTGAGGATATGAATGGTAAAAATCTAAAAAAAAGTTTTAAAGCTAATACTTTTATATTTAAAAACTTAACTAGTGTTCTTCTTAATCACCCTATTAATGAAGAAACACAAATGATGTTAGAAGAATTATTATATTCATTTGTTTACACTGGTTTTAAAGAAAAACTAAAATCAAAAAACCTTGGAATTATAGACTATTCTGTTTTTAACCCTAAATTAGCTGAGATATTTATTAAAGTCAAACCTACTTTAATTACTACAATTAATAATTTTCATAATGATTATCCTAATCATTTTATGACTAAACTTTAAAAAAAAGAAAAAAATGATGAATATTATCTTATCATTCTAAAAAGTTAGACAACTCAAATAACACTTCAACTGTAGCTTTTGAAATGGGAGAATAACTAGTAAATAACTTTTTTATATGGAATTTATTAATACTAAAATTAAATCAAGTCTAGAGGAACAAAAGTATTACTATTTATCTAGTTGAATTCGGGATAATAAGGATTTAGCTAAAGCTTTATTATTGTTTAGTAAACCTGGTAGAATGTATAAAAAAGATAATATTGCCTTAAGTTATTTAAAAATATACGGAGGATCTAGCTTTGGTTTAGATAAATTATCTGCAAATGATAGAATAAAATGAGTTGACAAAAATCTAAGTAACATAATAAATTATCGTAATGGTAAATTAATTAAAGAAGCTAAGAATAAATTCTTATTTCTAGCCTTTTGTATTGAGTATAACAGATACTTAAATTGTTTGGATAACCATGATGTCAGTTGATTTGATACATATTTACCCATTCAAATGGATGCTACATGTAATGGATTTCAACACTTATCTTTATTGAGTTTAGATTCAAACTTAAGTAAAGAACTAAATTTAAGTGAATCCACTTGAGATGATGTACCTAAAGATTTTTATACCTTTTTAGTTGTTTGTTTTATTGATTATTTAAAAACAGAGCTTTCAGAGAATAATAATTTAACATCTGACGAGAGTGAATCATATAACAGATTAATTAATATGAAAATAATTAGAGAAATAATTAAAAAAGCTATTATGACAATACCTTATAATGTTAGTAACTTTTCTCTTATTAACTATATAAAAGAAGGATTTGAATTAGAAGATAATAGTTCAGAATGGTATATTTATAAAAATGATCCTAGTATACGCCTAAAATCTATAGATTTTACAGTACTAGGTAAAGGATTAAGAAAAGTACTACATGAAAAATTCCATAAATTAGATCTTTTACTTAAGTATTTAGATCAAGTTGCTCGAGTTTGTACTTTATTAGAGATTCCAATCATATGAACATTACCTACTGGTTTAGTTGTTAGACAAAGCTATATGATAAGTGATGAGGTTAGAATAAAACCTTTCAGTCATTCTAATAAGAAGTTCTCTATGAAAGTATTAAATAAAACCAAATTTAATAATTTTAAACAAATTACTGCATTTATGCCTAATTTAGTTCACTCATTAGATGCAGCTTCTCTAACTTTACTGTTAGACTTTTATTTTAAAGAATCAATTGATGTTAAAAATATTTATACAATCCATGATTGTTTTGCAGTTCCCGCCAACAAAATGGAATGTCTTATCAGTCTATTAAAATTAACTTATATTAAAATATACTCTGATGATAAATACCTATTGAAATTAGATGGAGATATTAGAGAAAATATTCGTAACACTCAAAATAAGGGTTGTTTTAATGAAGAAACATTAGAAATATCTGCTGACAATTTTAGTACACCTATAAAATTTCCTGATGTAAAAAAAGTATTAGGTATAGTACCTTCTGATTTTGATTTTAAAGTATTAGATAAAAGTAGTTACTGTGGGCGCTATATGTAAAGCTCGACATAGGACGCAAACTCATATGCCTAGCCCTACGAAATAAGTAGTAACCTGGGGAGAAAATCGAATTCTCATCTTTAACGTATGAAATTAAGGTTTTACCTTTAAACTACCCGGGCTTAGTTTTTATTATATATATATATAAACTCTGTATTACCATTTTTATACAGAGTTTATAATAAAAAAATTTTTTTTATAGCGTAAGCAGACGACTTCGTAAGTATGCAAGCCAACTAAAACTTGGAATAGGAGGAGCTTGTGCCTTTAATTTACTTAATTAAAAATAACAAACGGCCTATACGCATGATCCTTATTTGCCATAACTACTTACACCTATTTGTATACTATGGGTACGCAAGCTATGCAAGCACTAAAGAAAATAAAGAAATAAGAAGGCAATACTTAGGTATAATCAAATTGGTATACCCAAGTCTGTGTTAATGCGCACATATATAAATAATACAGGAGGTAATAAACTAAAACATTTCAGGTAAAAACAAAAATTATAAAGTCTTAAAGCTACAAGCGCAAACTCTAAAAAAACTTTTGCCGCATTTTATTTTAATGTAGATCAAGTGCGTCTTTTATATATCCACTTGTTAATACTACAAAAACTTGAGCCTGTATAAAGGCAATACCTAACTCTAATCCAGAAAAAGCAATAATGAAGGCTAAAGGAATTAAACCCAGGAAAAAGAATATAATACCCGATGTCATTATATTATAAGTAAAACCTGCTAAAATATGTAACAGCATATGACCTGAAAGTCGTTCAACAAATTCATCCTTATATTAGGCTATTTATTAACACATACCACAGTATTCTAGTCTACTAATTTGAATAAATATTTTCCTTTAAAAGGTTTACTTCTATTTTCTTTTAAGTATAAAGATAAACTGGGCTGACGATAACCTAATGCTTTCGCAGCAGCAGAAATAGAAGAATATACTGTAACTTCTTTAGTGTCAACGTTAGTAACCTCTACTTTCATAGAGGTTTTCTGAACCTTTTTGTGAATTAAATTTCTACTTTCCTCATCTGAGTTTAAGTTTAATTTAAAAGTATATCTACCTAAAACGGGTTTATTTTGTTTCAAGTAAATGTAATGTTCAATATATCTCTTATCTATATCTAAAGCTCGGGCTGCAGCTCTAATGGCATGATAAGTAGTAGTAGTATTTGTTTTCAAATCAGTTACCTCAACTTCGATACCACTAGATTGACCTTTAGATAATTTAGTTAAAAATTCCGGAGATTTGAATGTCTTAGATGCGGCTATACGCATACTCTCTATTGTAGCTTCAGAATGTCTTCATCCAGATCCTCGAGAAGGGCTTCCTGGTATTTTTAATATATTATACTCGGGGGAGTATACTTCAAAAAAGTGTTTTTCTCTAGACATTAGACTATCCTTGTCGCAAATTTCTAAGATAGTTAAAGTAAAATTAGTGTAACCATACTTTAATAATGCTACGTTAATAGGCATACTTTTTTCGTTTAGTATTCTGTTTATATTGTAATACTCCGAAAGCCTACGTCTTAAATCCACAGAACTACCTACATATTTCTTACCATTCAATTTGTTAGTTCACATATAAATTCCAGATTTACCTTTAACATATTTAAGAATATTTAGTTTGTCTATGTCCGCATCAGAGAAAATAGCTAGAGCGGAAGAGGAATTGTCACTTTTTGAAGTTGAAAACATCCTTACGCCAATAGGTCTGGAACAATTCGTAGAGAAGCTATAATTTTTATATTGAAAAATTATGCTACGCGATCTCACATTATATACGTGAAAATAATCTGAGATGACAGATCTCTTAGTAGAATTTTTAGCCAAAGATAATATAAGTCGTTCACAACTTTATCCTTTCTTTAAAGGTATATATAAACTTTGTCCCCTCTATATAAAGGTATTTATATACTTTATCCTTTCTGTAAAGTGTCACAGTATAGACTTTTCATGGTGACTACGGAGAAAATAATCGAAAGATTATATAAGTCTACACACGATAGTGTAGTTATTTTCTTTCTTTATTTTACTTTTCAATTCTTTATTATTATTATTGTAGGTGGCGAAGCCCCTAGAGCGAATAAAACAAAGGGGTTAAATATTATAAAATAAGGATAGGCTATTGTGATATCTTTAATCTTAGGTTACTTAGTTTCTCCTAAGAACCAGCTTTCCTGGCGACTAGAGTACACCTTACCATTAGTTTAAACTAATGGAAGAACCGTCTACTCGTTGCTCTTTTACAATAATTTTTTAAAATATTACTGATTTAGATCCACGATCACCCATTTCTATTACTAGAATCTCTAATTATATTACTATACCCTCAATCATTAATGAGGCCAGGTAAGAAGTTTCCGTCTTATCTTTAGTTATTAGAGCTTTAGGGCTTCCCTGGAGTTTGGCTCTTTAACACAACAAAATGAGGCACCTAATCTCAATTTTTTATGTTTGCAGCTAATCTAAGACCTAAAGATATATTTCTCGCAAGGTACGAGATAAACTCTATTAATACTAATAAAGGTAGTAATCCTAGAGGACAACCAGCTGGTACTAATAAAGAAAAAAATTCTAATCCATGTTTTTGGAACCCTAAAATAGTTGCACCTAAAACTATAGTAAAACTAAGAGCAAATGTTAAAACAAAATGGCTTGTAGAAGCAAAGCTATATGGTACCATCCCAATTAAATTATTTATTAAAATAAATATAAATAAAGCATAAATAAAAGGAAAATATATTTGACCATTTTTAGGATTTATTTGATTTACTACGATACTATGAAGAGTTGCATATAAAGATTCTTGACTTATGGATCAGCTATTACCAATTAATTTATTGTAATTTGTACTTAATAGATTTATAATTAATAAAAAAAAAGCCCCCATTGTTAAATAAAACCCTATATTAGTGATAGAAATATGTAAATTCCCTAAAATAGGAGTATCAATGCTTATTAGATCTTTTATTTCAAATTGAGTTAGAGGACTACTATTATATCTTCAAAAATTAACAGTATTAAATAAAGTATTCATATATCTTTTTTATGTAAATTTAATTTAAAAACCTGATCTATCTATTCTAACATAAGTTTATTATAACAAGCTCCAAAAAATGTCATGAGTGGAGCTTGCGCCTACAATAATGTACTTGGAGGCGCAAGCTCCACTCAGCAGTTCGCTTTTAAGCCAGTGCTTAAAATATTTAGCTTAAATTTAAAGCTTGCGCCTTAAAAAAAAAAGGCACAACATATCACTAATTAAGTATAGCAGCCGTCTATGTAGCAGTAGTCTGCAAACATATGAGCTCGCACCTTATTAAATATATTTATATAAATTTAGAGCTTGTGCCTTCCAGGAAGATCCTAGGATCTTTATGTAATTTTTTATTAATATGGATTAATTTAAACTAAATGTTGTAAATATATTTCTACAAAAAAGGGGGTATTTAGAAACTTGTAAGTTAGCAATTTAGAACTAATTATTTAATATAATATTATTTACCGATCGCTCATTCCTTTAATTTTTCTCCATATTATTCCAAATTTTTATCTTTTTAATATATTTTACCCTAAGTTAACTTTTCTAAAAAATCACTATATTTCTTATTATATGTAGTCGGGTCGCAGACCATGACCAAATGGGCATTCCTGCCTTTAGTCGATTTCGCATTTCTACATATAGCGCCCCCCCAGCCTAGTATGGTGCAAGTTCTGCTTGCGTCTGGTAAGTATGTTGATTTATAGTCATGCTGACTTCGTACACAATACTCATCGACCTAAAATGAATAAAGTAAGCCAAACGACGTACAATATATATAAATATTATTTAAAATATTTATGTTTTATATTGGGGTCAATATTTTTTAATTCATTTATAATTTTATTCCCCATATCTTTTTGTTGATCTTTTAAAAGATCAACTAATTTAATATAATCCTTGAATAATTCTTTAGATCTAGGATCATAAACACAATTTGGATCATTATTATTGACCTCAGATATATGTTTTCTAAATTTTAGAGATTGATTATCATATAACTCTAAAGATTTTTTTATATCCTCCAATAAATTATTTAACCTTTCTATATCAGAAGGATTTGTAGTATTAGATGGCATTTCAACCGACATAGATGATAGCCCTCTTTTTTCTAATAAATTATTAGGTACCGGTTTTACAATTTTACCGGGGTATTTAGGAACATTTTCAGGTAAATTTGGGATTGCTTTTTCTACCTCTTTTGGTTTAGAAGATTTACTAGCAAACTCATAAACATGACTTAACGGGTTAGAATATGAATCAGTACCACCCATCTTTAGAGTATTTCTATCTATTATATTAGCTATTATTTCTGAAATACAATCTATGAAAGATATTAATGTACTTATCTCCATATTTTTAATAGAGATAAAACCTAAGATTACTATTCTAAAATATAGAACAAAATTTAGTGAAATATGTATATTAAGTAAAAGATATAAAAGCAGAATAAAATAAACAAATGAAGAGTCACTTTTTTTTAATCAATTCTCTATTAGAGTTATTATTTTAGTAATCTTTATATTAATATAATTAATAACAAATTTAATTAAATTTGCAATAATGCTATATATTCCTGTAAGAAAAGCCATTATTATAAATATATATAATATATTTTCAACAAAACCATTTGTTAAAATTTCGTTTATTCAAAATAAGGGATAGTTACTATTCATAAATAATATTTTAATATTTATTATTAAGAGAATAAGTACAGACATACGTCTGTACGTCTGTCTGTATGTAATACTAATCATCCGGTAGGTTAATCACCATCATCATCATCCTCTAAATAGATGAGGATGATGACGGCGAAACTAGTCTGGAGTACTTAAGAAAGTTATATGCAATATGTAACAACAATTACCAGGCGCAAGCTCGTCATATAGCTGTCTATTATCATATAAGCTATTATAGGATTTAAGAAACCCCAAACTTGTTAAGCAATTACCTTAACAACTACTTATTCCCAAGAATTTTTTTTTTCACCAGAGCTTGCATAGCTTGCGCACCCGGAGCTAATCCCGTCAAAGGGAGCTTGCGCCTAGTATTTTTATTTTTCATGTTTTAATAGTTTGTTTATATCGAGCGAGCACTGCCAATAGTTAAGAAAAGGTCAAAAATTAAGTCATTGATTCAAATCCGGTAGATCCCACCAAATGAATATTCAACTAAGTCTTAACTAAATGGCATAGCCCCCAAGATGAATCGAACATCTATCATAATATTAACAGTATTATGCTCTACCATTGAGCTATAGGGGCTTTAAGTGTAAACTTTAATGAATATGTAACTGCAGGCATACAGACATACTTCGTCAGTACGTCTGTAAGACGACGAAGTATGTCTATATATCCCACGTCGATATTATATATAATGCCCGCAGACCAGCAGTAAGCACGTCCAACGCCGTCCTACGTGCATAACCCGGACATCGTGTTTTACTTTTATACTTTAATTTATTATATCTTTTTTTAAGTCTCATTTTATCCAGGCGCGGTGCAAAATCATATCGCACCAGCCTTGTAAGAAATAGGAGATTCGAACTCATAGCCTTCCGTGTGTAAAACGGTTGCTCTACCGTTGAGCTAATTTCTTTTAAATTATGGTAAAAAAATTTTTTTTTAATTATAGAGTGAGGAGGAGTTTGCGCCTCCCTATATATAGCGCCGCATATATACAGACATACTTCGCCCGACGTACTGTCGAAGTATGTCGAGCTTGCACCCACCTAAATTTTTCTTTGTTTTATTGTTATAACAATTGATCCCACCATTGCTAGTAAAAGTATAAAACTAGCGATTATTAGTCATATATTATAAATAGTATACATTATATTACCTATAGCTGTTATATGATTAAAGTCTATTACAGATCCATCCCATATTACACTAGTCATAAAATACAGTACATTATTGTATAAATTATTCAAATTATTATCATTTATATTTACATCTATTGTATAAAAATCCTCGCTAAAATAGTTATTATAGAAATTACTTAACATGACAATATCATAAGGTAACATTGGAAATAAAAAATTACTAAATATAATTCCAATAAATATTGTTAAAGGAATACTATTACTAGTATTACTTTGAAGTTCACTTGTTCTAATATTTATTAACATCAAGATAAATAAAAATAATATAGATACAGCACCTATATATACTATTATATATGATAAACCTATGAAATTTAGACCTATTATATTCAAATAAGAGGAAATACCTCCAAATAATAGTATTAAAAATAATACGGATACAATAGGGTTTTTAGTTAAAATAACGTATATTCCTGTAAGAAAAGCCATTATTGAAAATATATCTAATATGTATTCAACAAAACCATTTGTTAAAATTTCGTTTATTCAAAATAAGGGATAGTTACTATTCATAAATAATATTTTTAATATTTATTATTAAGAGGATAAGTACAGACATACGTCTGTACGTGATACTCACCACCCAGTATCATCAACCATAGGGTTATTTATTCCCAGGTGTAGGCTCGAAGTGATCCAAAATATTTAAGAAAGTTATACAGCCAAAGGGAGCTTGCACCTGGAACAAGAGCACTTAGACTCGAACTAAGAAATTAAAGGTTGAAGCTTTCTGTTTTACCTTTAAACTATACTCTTTATGTGTGCTAGGCTGCGCCTTACAAGGAATTTAACTAACGGAAAAGAGGTGACTCGAACACCCAGGTGCTTAAACACAATATTTAGCAAATATCTTACCTTACCTATGGCAACTTTTCCCATAAAGTACGAACTAGACCGGCATCGAACCGGCATCTGCTTCCGTGACAAGGAAACCCTCTACCAATTAAGTTACTAATTCTTAAGTTAAGTTATTAACACTAAATCGAGCTTAGAGCTTGCATACATACTGACGAAGTATGTCTATATGTATACGGCGCTATATATAGCGAGGCGCAAGCTCCTCCTCCTCCTCAAAATAAAGTGAGTGTGGTGCGGTGTGGTATGACGTGGCTGCAGGCGACTTCGTACGTACACCGTGCTCCTTATAGAAAGATAGTAAAAGAGCTTGCACCGTAAATTTAATATACGATATGTGAGATTCGAACTCACAAAGAACATTTGGAAGATGGACGTTTTACCAATTAGACTAATATCGCAGCATTAGCTTAATGCTATGTAGGCATACTTATTTAGGCTTCGCATGCAAAGGGATCAGCAGTATACTATATGCAATACGCAGTACTACGTACGTAGTATTACGCAAAAAAAATTAAGAATATACATTATATATAGGATCTACCGGATTCGAACCGATGACCGAATGATTAAAAGTCACATGTATTACCATTATACTAAGATCCTTTTGTATATTGGTGTTAATTTGGAAATGATGTTAATTTGGAAATGATGAATAATATACTAAGAACCTCAATAATAAATTGAAACATATAAAAAAAGTCAAACTACATCCACAAAATGTCAATATAAAATACCACCTTCAAAACCTACATGATGGTTGTCAGTTAAATGGTAAGCAAATATTCTTCATAAAGCTACCGCTAAAAATATTGTTCCAATTATCACGTGGAACCCGTGGAAACCTGTCCCAAAATAAAAACATGTACCAAAAGCACCATCACTAATAGTAAAAGATGAAACATTATACTCAACTCCTTGGAATACTGTAAATATTATAGCTAGTAATATAGTAATAATAGACCCATATAAAGCTCCTTTTCTTTCCCCATGAATTAAAGAGTGATGAGCGTAAGTTACTGTTGCACCACTAGATAAAAGTATTACTGTATTAAGTAAAGGTAATTCAAAAGGATTTATAGGTTCAATACCTATAGGTGGTCATTGAGATCCTAATTCTACAGTAGGTGTCAATGAACTGTGAAAGAAAGCCCAAAATATAGCTAAAAAAAATAGTGCTTCAGATACTATAAAAAGTATAACACCTAAATTTAATCCTTTTTGTACTGCTAATGTATGATCCCCTAATAAAGTAGCTTCTGATATTATATCTCTAAATCAGAAAGCCATAGATGAAATAACTAATATTAAAGAGATAAAAAATAAATAATAACTATTATTAAAATTATGCATAGATAAAGCAGCACTAGTAGCTAAATTTAATAAACTAACGCTAGTATATAAGGGTCATGGAGATGGAGATACTAAATGAAACGGATGATCTTGAAAATTACTTCTAATTAAATTAGTCATTTTATCGTTTTATTTTTTTTTTATTTTTTTACTTGATTTGATTTATTTGTTTTTTTTTCTGTTTTGTTTTGTTTTGTTTTGAGCAAAAAAGGCTAGTATATTATTATCTTTTTAATAAAAAAAATTTTTTTTTATTTATATAGCAGACATACATACTTCGTCAGTATGTATGTATGCAGTACGCCTAACCAATTTTTATAAAGGCGTGTGTGTCCACCCTTTATAGTAGGAAAGAAAGGAATTGAACCTTCGATGACTTTATTAGTCATTAAGTTTACAGCTTAACCCGTCATACCAACAAACGGGACTCTCCTTATATATAGTATATAATAAATATAACAAGTGATATTTAGAATATATTCCTATATATATATAAAAATCAATCAAAATTTGATTTGAGGATTTTCATAAAAATTTTTATTGTTAAGTATAATAAGTCCCGTGCAACTTCCACTACACGAACCGTATTTCGACTTTACACTAATCAGAGTCACACATACGAAGAGCCCCATATTAAAAAATAAAATCTAGCTTGCACCGTCATCTATTCTTGTTTAATACAGAACAGCAAACTTATTGCGCATACTCCTTTCAGCATGTGACGAGTGGTTAGTACCAATCCGAAGTTATATTCACCGTGTCATGGTGATCCACGATTACTAGCAATTTCTTATTCATATAGCCGAGTTTCAGACTACAATCCATATCTAATTTTATCCTATTTTGGGAGATTAGCTAAAATTCACATTTTTGCATCTCTTTGTTTAGGTACATGTGGCACGTCTATAGCCCACAACATCAAGGCCATGAGGACTTGTCTTGATCCCTTTTATCATAACCCATATACAGGTGAACTGCTTTATTTTATAATTTACAAATAAAGCAAGGGTTTTCGTTAATTCCATGGACCGAACCACAGTTTCACAACATCAACTGAAGACAGCCGTGCAACACTTGTATAATACTTGCATTAATCTATAACCTAAAAGCATAGTTAGCTAAATAATATTTAGCCAGCTATATATCTTAGAGCTTGCGCCTAACACTTAAATTTAGAGCGAGGAGGAGCTTTCGCCGCCCCGCGCCGCTACCTTTAAATAAGTGATGGTAGTAGATAGCATTTTTTTATATTCAAGTTGTGGTAAGGTTTTTCGTGGGTCATCGAATTAAATAACATACTTCACTGCTGGTGTCAGAAACGGTCTAGTGATTTCAGTTCCTGCGTTGCCACATTACTCTTGAGGTGAAATGCTTACACTTTCATTTATAGACTAGATGGTAAAATTTAATACGAGCTTACGCCCTTGTTTGTATTTAACTATATCTAACCTATGGCATTCATAATTGACTGCTAAGACTACTTGGGTATCTAATCCTTTTTGTGACCTAAGCCTTCGTCCTTCAACGTCAGTTTTTATATAAAAGATTGCCTTCGCCTTTACCAGTCCCCTAGGTATTAATGAATTACAACTCTACACTCTAGAGTAAGATCTTCTTATATAAAACTCTAGTAAAATTGTTCCCGTTAAGGCAAATTCTACCGTCTAAGTACCCTTTAAACCTATTTAAGATGAATAACACTAGTCTCTTACGTATTGCCGCGACTGCTGGCACGCAATTGGTCAAGACAAGATGTACATACCGTCATTATAGGTATGTATACAGAATTTTATTCGATAAATCGATTAACTCCATTTTTATGGAGCCATTCTTCCAAGTTACCAGTTCAGCCGTTAGGCCATTGACCAATATTCCTCACTGCTGTACTTCGTTTGCCTTGGGATTTTTTCATCCCCAATGTGGTCGATCAACCTTTCTCAGCTTCGACTAAGAGAATACTAGGCTTGTTAAGCAATTACCTTAACAACTACCTTTCCCCGAGATTTTTTATCTTCATCTAAAAGCGAACATGACCGTTCTTTATTACTATAAAGGATTTGCCTTTACTTTTAGGTAGTACAAAAAACCATAATACTCACCTGTACACCACTTTTAATTAAAAAAACCCCTTTAGAGAGATTAACCTTATAAATAGAGGAGAATAAACCCTAAATTTAAACCTCCTTAATAACCAGTTTTACAGAAAGGAAAGAATAACTTTACTGCAACTGTAAAATTTAATTAAACGTTCGATTAGCATGTGTCAAGTATTTGGACAGTGTTCAATCAGAGCCATCACCAAACTCAACTTTGGTTAAAGTGAGTAAAGGCGAGCTTGCGCCGCGCCTTATTTAACACCACTTTATCAATTAATGATATTATAAATTAAATTAAATTAAATTACAATAACATCACTAATATATTTTAAGATACTTTAGAGCGAGGAGGGCGCAAGCATACATACATACTGACGAAGTATGTCGAGGAGGAGCTTGCGCTATATATAGCGCAAGCTCCTCGCTATATATAGCGCAGACGAAGTATAAATATCCCGTACGAAGACTCAGATATAGCATGAAAAAAAAAATCAGGCTGAGTAAAGAAAAGGGGGGGCGAATTATCTACTAAATAAATTTAAAAGTAAAGCCATAAATATCAGATCAGTAAAAAAAGTAATATAATAACTGTATATACTTTAAAAGTATAAGGATAAATAATGATTCCCATTTTAGACTCGAACTAAAAACCGTAATATTAGAAGTATTCTGCTCTACCATTGAGCTAATGGGAAAAAAAATAAAAGGTGACTTTTTAGCTAGCCAACATATGCCGCCACCCGCATTAATTTTATTAATATTAAACATAAACAGCTATATCTAGGTATATAATATATTATTTACAATTTATAGAGCTTACACCTAAAAAAAAATTTTTTTTTGCCTTTCGCTAAATATTAGCACTACTTCGTGCTTCGGCGTAAGCTCGAAGTACAAATTAAGTAATCAGCAGAAGTACAAAATTGGCATTTTATAAAATAAAGTCCAAATTTATATTTTACCTAAATACTCTATTGTTGAAGAATAATTAAACCTTGTCATTGTTATTACCTGTCTACTATCAATTTTCAATGCACTTTTACCTAATTCATAAACAAAACCTATAGTTATAATAGTTATAAACCCTAATAATATAATTAAACCGTAAATATTATTGACATACTCACTAACAGCAAAAGGAAAAGTTAATAATATTTCTAAATCTAATAATAAGTATACTAAAGCGAAAATAAAAAATTTAACACCAAATTGTGTTCTATTTTGCCCTAAAAAACTATGAAAACCACATTCAAATATGCTATACTTCTCTTGATACGTTTAAGCTAAATTTCTCATATCTATAAATTTTAGAGCTTGCGCCTTGATTTTAACTATTATTTTCTATTCGTATTCATTCTATTACGGATTTTTTTTATTTGATCTAATCCTTCTTTAGTTAAATGCGATTTATTTTCCATTAATCTTACGACTTCACAAAAATCTGTGAAATCTAAATTTTTATTTCCTTTTAAAGGATATTTAATGAAAAATGGAACAATAATATCTTTTATACTAGAAAAATTAGTTACTTTAAAATCAATAGTACCTCTAGGATCTAAACTTGTATTACCACACCCTAAATATTCAATTAAGCTTTTTATTAAATACTCATCTCTATTACTTTGAGTTAAAATAAAACTTAATTTAACTGCTTCTCCTAATTTAGATGTTTTAGACTTAAAAACTACGACACTAAAACAACCCTCTGCATCAACAAATCCAGATAATCAAAAAGGATTCAGAATTTGAGGTAACGATGTATCAGGTCTTAAAATAGTATTAATACCAGGGAAAGCAATACTTAAATCATTATTTAAACCATTATTTATTACAGCCTTTATAGCTACAAGTTCCAATAATCCTTCTTTTGTAAGATGACTTTTGTTTTTTATTAAATTATGAGCCATTTTAAACAACTTATAATCAGCTTGTTTTTTAGTTATTAAGGGGTATTTATCAAAATGATTAATTATAAGATCTAAACCTTTTAAAGATTCTACTCGATATTGTGCAGAATCCTTAGTCATAAGAAATACATTACCTACATCAAAAAATTCTTTAATCTTATTTAATAAACTTAAGTCTTTTTTATGTAAGCTTATTACAAATCTACAAACTACACGTCAACCTAACTTATATTTATTATCTTTTATTATAGTTAACATAAAAGAACCTTCACCATCTACAAACCCCGAGATGTATGAAGGATTTAGTTTAGATTCTAAGGTACTGAAATTTCTTTTAAAATTTATAGAGTTAGAAGGGATTTTAGCCTGATAACTTATTTCTAAGCCCACTAGAGTACATCTTAATACTAAATTATTAGTACAACTACCGTATACTCGTTGCTCTTTTACAGACAATAAAGCTGACTTAGATCCGCGGTTGCCTATTATACTTTCGTATATCTTCTGACTTATTACTATACCTGAGTAATTACTTCAGCCACAATTAACCTTTCGATTAATGCTTAGTATCAGAAGCTTTAAGGTTTTCCCGGAATTTGATAGTTTTACCCAATTAATTGATTTCCCTGTTCAATTTTTAGGATTATGAGGAGCAAATATTAAATTAATAAATAAAAAAAGTAAAGCAATTATAGATACAAATAAAATAAATAATGTCATACTACTCATTTAATTACTAAATAAAACTTGTACCAATATGGTACCCATACTTAATCATTCTTTATTCATAAATATAAATAATAATATTACCAATGTAATTATAGAAATTGTAATAGAAAAAGGGCTAGATATAAGTGTAATTCTACCCTTAAAATCCCCAGCTTCAAAGATTAAACCCTTTTTAAATAAAAATTCACCTATAGAAGGATTTATACTATGATCAGGTAAATAGAAAAAAATTTTTTTTATTATATTTAAGTAATAAACTGCACCAATTACACTAGTAAGTATTGCAATTAAAGTTAAGAAAATATAACCATTATCTAAAGCAGCACTTAATACCATCTGTTTGGCAAAAAACCCTACTAGAGGTGGTATACCCACAAAAGAGAAAATTGTGATAGCTAAACTTAAAGATAATAAAGGATTTATATAGAAATACCCTTTTAATTGGCTAATTACTTGTATTGGAGAGTTATTTTTATCTAATAAATCTTTATATTCTTTATTTGTTGTTATATAACCATATAAAGAAAACCCTATAGTAATTATTATAATAAACACATTTAAATTACTTATAGAATATTGTATTAAATAAAATATAAAAGCTTGTGTTGATTCTATACTACAACCACTTAAAGCTAATAATATAAAACCTACATGAGAGATAGTACTGTACGCAAGTAATCTCTTAATTCTAAATTGTGTCAAACCAACAACAGTTCCAATTATTAATGAAAAAAGAGAACTTATTAATAAAAGGTATGTTCAACTAAATTCTGATAAATAATTATTTGTATGATAAACTAATTCTAACAAAAATATAAAAATAGAAATTTTAGCTATTATAGCCACAAATGTTGTAACTATAGTGGGTATAGCATCATATACGTCAGGAGATCAAAAATGAAAAGGTGCTGCACTTACTTTAAATAAAAACCCTATACTAAATACTAGTAAAGCAAAATTTAAATAATATGATTTATACCATGAAGTTAAAGCAGGCATATCCGCAGCACCATCTTTTACATCACTTATACTATTAAGTATATAAAGCCCATCCAGACTTGTAGTACCAGAATTAATATATAATAAACTTGTACCTAATAAAATAAAGCACGAGCTTAAACCACCTAATAAAAAATAAATTAAACCCCCTGCTGTAGATAATTCAGAATTTCTATAAATAGTACTTAATAAATACAAGCCATAACTTTGCAATTCAATAGAAAGAAATATAGAAACTAAATCATTCGTAGACATTAAAAAGACTGCTCCACAGATAACAAATAATAATATTAAAGGATATTCGATAATTTTCATATGTTCCCCCATTTTATTAAAAATTTTGGTTCTATAATTTAAAAATTTTTGATAAATTATATCTTTTAATGATGAATGTTCAGGTATTCAGGCTTTTCGGGGGTAGAAACTCGTTAATTGTAATATTAATATACTTAAAAAAAAAATAAATATATGAAATATTAATGTTATATTAGTAATATGTAATAAACCTCCATGTAGCCCAATACCTTTATTAATTATAGACAAACTCATTGTATCATGTAAAATACAATAAATCAAATCTATAAGAGCAATTCGGTTGAAGTTAACCGACATATCCTGCCTTAAAGTAACGGCATTCGACAGTAATAATCCTATTATACTTATAAATATCATAAAATAAAAAAAAAAAATTAAGGCTTTATTATTTTAAGCAAGCTTGAACGGCTAATAATTAGCGAGCTTGCTTAAATAATAAGCAACGATGTGATGCTCTTTACTGTTATAACTCAAATAAATACGGCGCATACGTACGGTGACATATATGTATGTCTGCCACCACCTTATATGGCGAAGTCGTGCAAGCTCCTATAAAAACATATAAAAACTCCTCATTCTAAAAATCAACCAACCAATCAACCAACCAATCAGCCAACCAATCAACTAACCTGGGGAGAAAATCGAATTCTCATCTTTAACGTATGAAATTAAGGTTTTACCTTTAAACTACCCGGGCCTAGTTTATTATATTAGAGCTTGCGCACACACAAGGAGGAGCTCGCGCGACGTAGTATGCATACATACCGTAATGCATACTACGTCGCGTACAGATGACGAGCTATAGATCTATATATATAGCCGTACGTATGTAAGCCCAGCACCCTAAATATATAAGGAGTACGTAGTACGTACGACTTAGTTATACTAGCGTATACGTCGCAAGAAATCGTGTGCAGGTAGTGCTAGTCCTTAGCGTAAGGAAAAAAAGGATAAGGAGCGCGGTGCTATATATAGCACCGCGCTCCTCCTCCTAAAAACAATAAAGGGACAATACTCTGATTTGAACAGAGAACCTACTGTGCCACATACAGTCGCTCTACCTATTGAGCTATATTATCCTTAAAATAATAAGAGCGAGGAGGAGCTTGCGCTATATATAGCGCAAGCAAGCTCCTTCTCAATATTAATATTCTCATATTTTCCGTGTGGTATATATCGCGCACAAGCTCTATAAGCTTTAGAATATTTATTATATAATAAATACGAGGTTTATTTCTTTTTAGAACTTTAGCACGCGAAGCTGCGAAGCCACAATTGCAGCTTAAATATAAGTATATTATAGCAATAATTAGAGCTTGCGCCTGTGTAGCGTATAAACATAGCACTACTAACCTAATTATAAATTTTCTGAGCTTGTGCGCGCGATATACCGCACGAAAAATCCATTTAATCTTTTTCGTGCGGTATATCGCACGCCCCCCCCCCTACATACTTCGCCAGGACGCAAGCTCGGATAGAAAAAAATTATGTTGGAGTGATTCGAACACTCAATTGTAAATACCAAAAATTTATGACTTACCCATTAGTCCACAACATACTCAATAAAGAGCTTTAGCTTTAGTAGCTGCAGCCTAAATTTTCTATATATTATAAAATATAGATGACAAGATTTGAACTTGTACAGTCGTTAAACCAAACCGTCCTAAGCGGCTCCTGTCTACCATTTCCAGCACATCCATTATATTTTATGCCTAAGGTAAGACTTGAACTTACAACCAAAGCAGCTTCAATGCTCTGCTCTACCAATTGAGCTTCTCAGGCTTATGGAGAAATCAGGAATTGAACCTGAAAATCCGACGTGCAAAGTCAGCGTTTTACCAAATTAGACTATATCCCCTTATGTGCAGACGACTTCGTCGTACGCTTAAAATATTTAGCGCAAGTAGCAACATCTCAACCCTGAGGAGGAGGAGGAGCTTGCGCTATATATAGCACCCAGAACTATATAATATCCGAGGAACGACTTGAACGTTCACGGCTATTAACCAGCAAAACTTAAGCTTGCACTGTCTACCATTCCAGCACTCGGATATAATAAAGATATAAATAAGAGCAGCCTTACATTTTATGGCGCCCGACATACTTCGTCAGGAAGCTTGTGTGCCCAGCGCTATATGTCGCACCAGTCTAAAGCGCATGCTCATATTACATATTAAAGGAGGAGGGCGCAAGCTCGAGGAGGAGCTTGCGCCGCTATATATAGCGATATATATAGCGGCGCATACTTCCTGTGGCGTAGCCGCCAAGCCAGCCTGAAATCTATATCTATATACAGATGCGGGTAAAGGATTTGCACCCTTGTCTTTTGGGCATGAGCCAAAAATGTTTCTATTACACCAACCCGCATTATTAAGAACTTTTGCTGCAGACGACTTCGTCGTACACTTAAAAGTTAAAGCGCACGACGAAGTCGTCTGCAGAATATACAGCCATAAGGCTAAAGTGACTTGAACACTTATAATTACTGTTATGAGCAGTACGCTCTACCAATTGAGCTATAGCCTCAATAAAAAGAATGACGGTGCTGGGCATACATACGTAGGGTTATATATATAACTCGTCGTATGTAAACCTCCGCGCCTGACGTAGGGATATTTATACTTCGTCTGCTGTATATATAGCGCAAGCTCCTCGATATACTTCGCCATTATGTATGTACGCTTGCGCCTACCTAATAGACTAGGCAGGAATCGAACCTGCGATGGTAGCATTGAAAGAGCTATGTCGTACCACTTGACTACTAATCCTTATAACTCCTAGCCGGGTGCAAGTATCGCACTTACTTCTATTGATTACAAAACAATTGCATTCCTTTTATGCTAACTCGGCTTTAAATAAAATATATCAATTATATAGTTTACTATAAAATTAGTACTTAATACCTTAAAATCTCTAGATTCTTGCAAATTAAGCCTAATGACGTAATATTATATTACGTATATTTAAGAAATATCCCAAGACAAGCTTCGTGCCTATATGCTTTCAGCACTTATCTTTGACTAACTTAGCTTTCCTGCCATGCTTATGTTATTTATTTAGTTAGTGACTATAACATCCCATTTTTCTTTTTTTTCTTTCGTACGACGTCGAAAAAAAAGAAATTAATACAAGGCACATAAACAACAGGTAAACCAGAGGTTAATAAAATTGGCATACCTTTTGGGTATACAACAGTACCCCATGTTCCTTTCGTACAAGATTAATCCTTGTTATATTCTAATTCCCTCTAGAAGATAGAAACCATACTGTCTCACGACGTATTTAACCCAGCTCATGTAACTTTTTAATCGACGAACAGTCGTACCCTACATAGTTTCTGCATCCATGAGGATAAGTTAAGCCGACATCGAGGTGCCAAACCGCGCACTCATTATGTACACTCTTGCGCAAATTAGCCTGTTCAACTTGTTATCATTTTAATTTATTTCCATTTTTTACAAAAGGGTTCAGACTATTTCTTCATTTCTTATTTTTTTTTCACCAGATGGGGCTCGTACCTAAAATTAATGTACGAGTTTACGCCCTAAATACAAACCTATTATTTTCCGCTATTTTTTTTTTATTTATAGCTTCCACATTGCTTTTTAACTTAAAACTCTTCCTTTATTCATATATAATTTTATATTACGTATTTCTTTTAAACCTACTTCAGTTAAATGTTCTTTGTTTTTTAACATTACATAAGCTTGTCTAAAAAGTAGATAGTCTTCAAATTTTTTTGTAACTAGAGGATATTTATCAAAATGATTTATAATCAACTCTAATTCTTTTAAAGACTCAAATTTAAAACGTAATTTTATAGCTCAACTAGTAGAACGAGTATTATCATTATAAACTGTTATATTAAATGAACCTTATGCATCAGAAAATCCTGTGACAGCCCATGAATCTATACTCGTATTAACTGAACTATAAGTAGCTGATGTAGAATAAGATTTACCTGACACTCAACCTTTTACTGCAAAAGCACCAATCCGACGTTTATATGCTAGTATTGAATAATCAATATTAGGTTTAACAAAACCTCTCATATTTATAGATGATAATCCTTTATACGAAGAATCAATGTTTTTCAAACCTCCTTTCCACCTTACTTTAAATTGAGATCTATCTGCTCTATATCGTTTAGTTAATCTACCTTTAGCTTCTAATCTTACACCGCCCATATTTTTATAATTTATAGAATTAAAAATTATTTCATATATTTTTAAATAATCTTTATTAAGGCACTGGTGTGAAGCTGCTGCTGTGGCAGCGGCACTCATAACGTTATAAAATAACTTATTTAAGAATTTAGATAAATTCTTATCGAGCTTGCCCCCTCTAAGTATATAACTTATTTTAGTATTTAGATATTTATTTTCTAATAATTTAAAATCTATACCTTTTATATGAAAACTTTTTTCTATTATTCTATTTACTTTAGGTAAAACTACCTTATTTAAAATAGTATCCATCGTTCTTAATATATTAGCTCTTCTATTTTTTAATTTAGATAGTAAAATATTAGTGAAAAAATCACTATGAAATACCACCGATCTAATATTTACAATATTAAATTCAACTTTCTTATTATAATATTTTACTATAAAATTTTTCAATTTATATAAAAGTTTTTCTTCAAATTTATATTTATTAAGATTTAGTCTTAATTTATATTTTCTAAGAAGTCTTAAGTTTTTAATTAAAAAAGATTTAGTTAGAGTTTTTTCATATTTAAAAATTTCTTGCAGACTTCGTAGGGCTATTGGTTGGTTATCAGCTTTAGCTAAATCCTTAAAATCAGAACTATAGCTTGTTTGCATATCCTCCGGACTAGAAGCAGCCAGACTTCGTATGCAGCCACCTTCCTTTTTATATAAAATAACTGCAAATTTAGCTATTAAATTAAAAAGATTTTTGTTTAATTTTTTTATTTTTTTTAATAAAGATATTTTTTCTCTGTTATAGACATATACAGTTATAACTGCTTTATTATTAGTATGTTTTACTTCTGCCTTACTAGCAAATATTTTATTTAATGAAATACTTCTAGTTTTATATGATCTATATTTATTATATAAAAATTTAGGATTAAAATACAAATTAAAAAAACTTTTAATTAATAAATTAATATTTAAATCATAAATAGGCATATTTTTTATATTATTTTTATTAAATACATAAATACTATTTTTTCATTCCCTAGATACAGGGGGAAAGTATCTTTTTCCTACTTCAGATTTACTTTTAAAAGGTATTTTTTTATTATCTTTATTAAGAGCTTGCGCCAAAAAAATAGATAAAAACTTTGGAGTTTTATTATTCATGCTATGTATAATTTATTATATTTTTTTACATATTAAAAAAAAAAGAAAGTTGGGTATTAATAAAGGATTATTGTTAGCATTACTCACCTTATAGTCGTTGAACGATTTTATCTTTATGTAAAGCAGCTAGCTGCTTTATAATGCTGAGATAAATTTCGCTTCAAATTTACTTTTTTTCTAGAGCGAGCTGTATACAGCTATATATCACCCCAGCCTTAAAAGTAATTTTTGAAATTAACCCAATATATTATCAATTATTTATTACGTACGTAAGCCGATTTCATACTTCGTATGATATTTATGCAGACATACTTCTGTACAAATATCCCTAACGTAGTATGTATGTCTATACGTCTGTATGCGGACTTCGTATACATAAATATAAATATTGAAGGACAAACATCCCTAGCGTAGCTTTTCCAATAATCCAAGATCTCTCCTTTTTGTATCTTGTGATCCTATGCCCCGCTTACGCGACTGTAAGATTTGTTGTTAATCAAACAGTAAGGCAAGATTAAGCCATTAAGCTTTATAAGTAACAAACATTTTTATTATTAAAAAGCTTACACTTAAAATAATTTAAGCATAGCATACTTCAGGCTTAGATTTAGCTTGCGCTAAATATTTTAAGCACAGCAGCACTAAATAATAACTATAGTAAAATATTAGAGAGGTGCAAACTCGAGGTGCCAGAGCTTGCGCCATAACTTGTGCCTCGAGCTTGCGCCTATCTCATAATATTTACTTTATTACGTCTAATTTCACTATAAATAAAATCTTACCTCCTAATTTCATGGAAATTATATTGCAAAAATACATATATAATTTTTATACTGTACCCAAGGACTATATTATAAATGAATCGAATTCATTCATATTATATTCTATGAATAGAACATACATGATTAAATATAGGATTACTATAAAAAATTGCAAACATAAATTTTTTTATTATTAGACACACCCATTTACTCTTTATGGGGTCTGTGCCCCGCATAAACTGTCTCCTAACAATTGTTCTACCTTATAAATACGTATTGTATTGGTATGAGTAAACTACGAAGTTCCTAACTTCGTAATTTTATAGTTCGTAAATTAGTAACTTCATAGTGAGGTGTCAACTAACTAGCGGTGCAGCTATCTAGCTGCGCCACAAAATTGCCTTATCACACCATACTGATACGTATTTTGACGACGAGCTATATATAGCGCCGTCCTTGTAGTTTGATTTATTTATTTCGGTTGACTTTCTTATTTAGTTCCGCATATAGCTACACTGATTTCCATACTAGCACGTTTAGTAGTGCATAGTATAAAAATCTAAGATAAATTTAAAATAAATAAATTATAATATGATGGAATAATAAAGGTGTTTCAATTATATTTTATCAATTACCTTATACACTCAGAATAGCCGGGATCATATTCAATAATTAGTAACAGTAAAGCTGCATAGGGTCTTCTCGTCTAACTAGAGGTAAGCAGTATCTGCACTGCTATTCCAATTTCACTGAGTCAATCATAGAGACAGCTGTTGTATCGTTACATCATTCATGCAAGACCGCATTTAACGGCCAAGGCGTTTCGCTACCTTAGGACCCTCACGCTAAGGCCGCCATTAACCGGGGGTTCCTCTAAGACCATACTTTTATCAATATAGTTAATTCGTTAACCAGCCGGCATCGGGCAGAGATCACACTCAATACTTAGATTTTCATCTTTATGCAAAGTGCTTTGTTTTAATTAAACAGTCGTACAACAATATTTCATGCTTCTTCCTTTTTACTCGTATTAATCGAGACTAATGAGCCCTCCTTCAACTTGTTATCAGTTATTAAGGCGAAAGCTCTAATTAGAGCTTGCGCCTTAACTTTAACTTTCCATATTTTACAACATGGTTCAGACTATGTCTTCATTATCTATTACCGTTTTCGCTAAAATTTTCTATTATAATGTTCCTGTACACGACTAGTGAATTGAGAGCTTGCGCCTTATGTGATATAAATCTCATATTCAAGGGTTTTATTTTTCTTAAGAATCAGGAGTTTCTTCATCCCTGCAAATAATCTTACCGGTTAATGTTTTATCTGTAAGTTTATTTGTAGATAATCTTGCTCCATTCATTCCCTCTGAAAGCCTTAATAATAAAATTTTTACTTCTTCATTATCAATGTGTGCTTTGCTAAATAATTTGTTACAAATAAAGCAAAAGCTTTTAAAATCCTCCTTCTTTCTAGAATAAAATTCTAATTTGCTTAAAAACACATTAAAATAATTGTGTAAAAAATCAATTCCTGTGATTTCTAATCTCACGGAAGGTTTACTATTACCCTTAGCCTTACGATCACGTATTTTAATTCCACCTTTAGAAGGTAGATTTAGAGGTTGTGTCGCATCAGCTATTAGTTGGATACGTAGCATCAAATATTCACAAATATCTATTAAAAGGGGTTTTTGAGCTGAAGTTAACTCTAATTCAAATTTAGGAGTTAACCCCCGTGTCTGTACGATGAAACTACCCTCCCCTTCTATAAACCCTAATAACTTATAATCAGTAATTACGCGTTTATAATTGACAGGTAGAGTAGTAGATGCACGTTTTGTATTATGGTTGGCCCGTATCTCTTCAATTTTGGTCTTCAAAGATTCAGTGACTGAATCTGAACGATCAAAGTATAAAAAGAAAGCCTCCCTGAAATTAATATAATCTAAATACTTATCACCCATTAATTGAAACTCGTCCAATAAATCGATGAGAATACGTAGTTCCTTTTCAGAACCTACCTCAAAGGAACAAGTATTATATTTAGGTCTTAGTACTACTCGTCCCACACCTAGTATGTGACAAATAGTCCTTAAAACGGCTTCATCGTCTATGTGTAATTTAATTACAAACTCAAAATAATAACGAATTTTATTATTAGACATTATTTTACGTTTTATGTGAAAACACCCTTCAGCATCTATAAACCCAGCAACTCACTCATAAAAATTTTTATTTACTTGATTCTTCATTTGTTGGACATTATTTTATTTGCATATTACAGGTAAAGATAAGTTGGGTTTTAAAAGGCGATTATTGCTGTATTACTCACGCCTTAGTCGTTGAACGAATTTATTGTTTTTTTAGAGCTTGCATTGCCCCGACGAGGAGCTTGCGCCGCGCCGTCGGGACTACAAATACTAATAAACTTCGCTTCAAATCTACTTATCTAGAGCTTGCGCCTATGTTAAAAGTAGTTTTTGAAATTTTCCCAATATATTACCAGTCAATTTTAAGTGTTAATACTTAAATTACTGGAGGACAAACATCCCTAAGTTACGGTAGTTAGTTTGCCGAGTTCCTTTATGATTGTTACCTCATTACGCCTTCGTATTCTCTACTAGCTTACTTGTTTCAGTTTCTAGGTACGGTACTTCCTTCTCCTATTTCCTTAATTAAGCGAGCGGTACTACGTACTACATGCTGGCTTGACTACGCAGTAGTTTGCATGCATGAGTAGTGTCACCCACTTAGTTTTATAAAGAAAATCAGATCGGTTACTTTTTTTTCCAGCACATTTTTCACTCCCTACAAGGCGCGGTTGCAAGCTCCTCAAAAAAAAAATAAATTTTTTGAGGTGCTTGCCCGTGCCTTGAAGGTTAAATGTTGTCTAAAGTAATTAGATTTTCTCATCGCAATAATATAAGTATTATCAACTTAGAGGCCGTTACTTTTTTAAAACTCTTTCCATAAGCTTTAGGCGAGAGAGCTTAACATATAATATAATATTATATTATATTATAATTTACATAGCCCTTCTTTTTTGTTACTCATGTCACCATTATCACTTGAGTTGTCCTATATTTTTCTTTAAAAAAGAAAAGTCAAATATTAACTCAACGTTCTGCTACCCCACAAAAATGACCATAATTTAATTTATTATGGTCATTTGTGGACAAAGTTTCGGTATATTATTTAGATCCGATAAATTTTCGATGCTTTTAAGATTTAACAAGTGCTCTGTTACGAGGTCTTTAAAATATGGCTGCTTCCAGGCCTATCTTCTTGTCGACTTATATAAAAACCCTCTTAATTTCACTTAATAATAATTTTGGAACCTTAACTATTTCTTTGTTCTGGGCTGTTTCCCTTTTGACATACAACCTTAGCATTCTATGTCCGATAATTCAAGAACCATCTTTGTCATTCCGAGTCTACATACTCACCGATAAAATCTTCACGATCCCCCGATGTATACAAATAAAATGTATTTCATATAAATAGATAAATAGCGAGGAAGAGCTTTCGCCGCGCCGCGCCTTATTTATCCATATGAGAATATACATCTTGTCTGAGATAAAGTTCTGTACCTACTAAGATGTTACTTAAACTGCCTACTTTTATAGGTTTCGCAGAAAACCAGCTATCCTAGTCAGTGTTGTCTTTCACTCGCTTACCATAGTTCTTCGGATATCTTTGCAACGATAACCCGTTCGGACCTTTATAGCCCTGACTATAGTAAGATCACTAGGCTTCGGGTCTAACTTTAGACACTATTCATTATTTTAATGATCGGTTTAACTATGCATGTCATCTATCAAATCAAGATAATTAGCTCGCATCTAATGTTAACTTGGTGACCCATTATGCAAAAGGTACGCTCTTGCTTTTTATTATCAGCTTGAGCTGCTTATAAAACTACTATTTCAAAAAAATTTTCCCTCACGGTACTTTTCACTGTCGCTCATGTATTATATTTAGCCTTTGAGGAAGGTTCCCCATAAATTCAAACAGCTTTTAGGCCATTTTACTTATTTATATAGGCTACTCTATTTTAGTTCACACTAATCATAGAATCTCGTTTGATTTTTTTTCCTGAAGTTAATAAGATATTTCAATTCACTTCGTTTATTAAATAATTTCTCTAAGAGTTCATATGTTTTATTCATGTACATAAGTTAAATTTCTCTCTTTAATACATAGCACGTATTTCCATAATAGTCTCTTTATATACTTGTATATCTTAGATATAATATAAAAGATATATACAATTCATTTATATTTTTATAATTTCTACAATAAATTAATACTGTATTTATACCCTTAGTATAGCTATAACGAGGGGGAGGAGTTTGTGTCACGCCACGCCTAAAGGCGCAAGCTCTAACTTAACTTAAAAATTTTTTTTCCTGCCAAATACAAACATGTGTTACACAAGGAGTAAATATATCGGGTTACTGTGACTCGAACACAGAATAATCCCATCCCAAATGAGATGTCGTAACCAATCTGACTCTAACCCGTAAAAATATAAAATTTAGAGCTTGCGCCCTGCACCTTAGTCAAAGAGAGTTTGTACCCTAGTACTATATAATGAAGGTAAAAACTATAAACTAATAAAACCGTGATACATACTTCGGCCCGCCTACTTCTGTATGCAGGCATACTCCTCAAGAGTGAAGGTACGCCTGCATACTTTCTAAGGAGTGTACTTCATTTTATATGGAGGCGCAAGCTCCAAATAAATAAATAAAGAGATGGGCTTCGGCTCCTCGCCCTTCAGTTTATAATTTTAATATAGGTAGAGCTTGCGCATGCAGAGAATATGGGATTCGAACCCATGATGGAGATTAACCATAACTAATCTCAAGCTAGCCACCTTAAACCACTCGGTCAATTCTCTTTAACCCTGAAATGTAAATAACGTACAACCATAATATTAATTATATTAATACTATACCGCCATACATACTTCGTATGCTTTATATAAAGCATACGAAGTATGTAGAGAGCTTGCAGACGAAGTATAAATATCCGCAAGCTTTAAATAATTAACCTTCTTTGATTCCTCAGCGGCTCGAACGCTGATATTATTCTTATCAAAAATACACTTTAACCAGTTAAGTCAAGGAATCTTATAAATAGGCAGGCTTCTAATCCCTTCGGGATATGAAGTAGAATTCTAAATGTTTCCTGCTACAGTGAACTGACTATAATCACCCGCCTCATTAAAAAGACTAGACGAAGTATGAAGTATGCATACTACGTCGCGCGAATATTTATACTTCGTCTGCAAGCTCTCTACTTCGTCTGCTTTATATATAGCGAGGAGGAGCTTTCGCCGCGTCTATGTATGTAGGCCAGCCAGCCTACTAAACTAAACTAAATTTAAATTATGAATTACAATTTAATATTACAACAACATCACTAATATATTTTAACATACTTATTATATAATAACGTTACGTTACATTGCTAACATATTTTAATATAACAAATATATTTTAACCTATAAGATTAATTATTAGTATTATTACATTTGTGTGAGGAGGAGCTTGCGCCGCGCCTATGTATGTAGGCCAGCCAGCCAGCCAGTCAGCCCGTCAGCCCGTATATTAATGTTAAATTATGACTATGCATACGTACTACGCACTACGTACTACGCACTACGTACTACGTACTAATCATAGTACCCTACCTACCCTCTACCCTGGATAACTGGAGCTAAATCGAT